ATTGTCTAACGAAAAAGAGTTAATTTTTTAACACTGAAAAAACCAACTGTATAAAAAAAAATATAAAAAGAGACCTACGGTATTGACGCTTTATTGAGTTGTAGTATAAACTTACTTATGTAAGATAGAAATAAATCTTCAATTACTAAAAAATTTTGAATCAAAATATAAGTAAGTAATATAGTTAAAGATCTTCGATGGCGAGTTTGATCCTGGCTCAGAATGAACGCTGGCGGTATGCTTGATACATGCAAGTCGAACGATTTTATTAGCATTTATGTTAATAATTTAGTGGCGAACGGGTGAGTAATACATAAGAACTTGCCCTTAGACGAGGAAAAACAGCTGGAAACGGCTGCTAATGCCTCATATTGCCGGAAGGTGAAAAATTTATTGTCTAAGGATGGGCTTATGCCTGATTAGCTTGTTGGTGAGGTAAAAGCTTACCAAGGCGACGATCAGTAGTTGGTCTGAGAGGATGACCAGCCACACTGGGACTGAGATACGGCCCAGACTCCTACGGGAGGCAGCAGTAAGGAATTTTCCGCAATGGGCGAAAGCCTGACGGAGCAATACCGCGTGAAGGATGACGGCCCATGGGTTGTAAACTTCTTTTCTTGGAGAAGAATTCTGACGGTATCCAAGGAATAAGCATCGGCTAACTCCGTGCCAGCAGCCGCGGTAAGACGGGGGATGCAAGCGTTATTCGGAATTATTGGGCGTAAAGCGTCTGTAGGTGGTGGAAAAAGTGTAATGTTAAAGATCACGGCTCAACCGTGAGAAAGCATTGCAAACTAATTCACTTGAGTTCGGTAGGGGCAGAGAGAATTCCCAGTGTAGCGGTGAAATGCGTAGATATTGGGAGGAAGACCAGTGGCGAAGGCGTTCTGCTGGGCCGACACTGACACTGAGAGACGAAAGCTAAGGTAGCAAATAGGATTAGATACCCTAGTAGTCTTAGCTGTAAATGGTGCGCACTATGTTTTGCATTGCAGAGCAAAAGCTAACGCGTTAAGTGCGCCGCCTGGGGAGTACACTCGCAAGGGTGAAACTCAAAGGAATTGACGGGGACCCGCACAAGCGGTGGAGCATGTGGTTTAATTCGATGCTACGCGAAGAACCTTACCAAGGCTTGACATGCTGCGAACGTTTATGAAAGTAAAAAGTCCATTAACTTTAAGTTAATGGCGCAGACACAGGTGGTGCATGGTTGTCGTCAGCTCGTGCCGTGAGGTGTTGGGTTAAGTCCCGCAACGAGCGCAACCCTTGTCTTTAGTTATTTATCTAAAGAGACTGCCGATGATAAATCGGAGGAAGGTGAGGATGACGTCAAATCAGCATGCCCCTTACGCCTTGGGCGACTCACGTGCTACAATGGTTGAGACAAAGAGATGCTACCCTGCGAAGGCAAGCTAACCTCATAAACTCAGCCTCAGTTCGGATTGCAGGCTGCAACTCGCCTGCATGAAGGTGGAATCGCTAGTAATCGCTGGTCAGCCATACAGCGGTGAATACGTTCTCGGGTCTTGTACACACCGCCCGTCACACCATGGAAGTTGGTAATACCCGAAATTGCGGATCTATCCTTTTAGGAAGAAAGTGCCTAAGGTAGGATCAGTGACTATGGTGAAGTCGTAACAAGGTAGCCGTACTGGAAGGTGTGGCTGGATTACCTCCTATAAAAAAAATAAATTACTTCTATTAAAACCGGGTGTGGGCTATTAGCTCAGTTGGTTAGAGTACACCCCTGATAAGGGTGGGGTCGGGTGTTCGAGTCTCCCATAGCCCATGGGGGTATAGCTCAGTTGGTAGAGCACTGCCCTTGCAAGGCAGGGGTCAGCGGTTCGAGTCCGCTTACCTCCAAACCCGTAATGAAGGAAATAAAAGTTGAACAAAACAAAAGCGTTTGGTGGATCCCTAGGCACTCAGAGATGAAGAAGGGCGTGGGCAACTGCGAAAAGCTCCGACGAGTTGAGCACAAACATTGACTCGGAGATTCCCGAATAGGGCAACCTCTTAGTACCTTATCTTAAATTCATAATAGACAAAGGGAGTAACTTAGTGAACTGAAACATCTTAGTAGCTAAAGGAAAAGAAAGCAAAAGCGATTTCCGTAGTAGTGGTGAGCGAAATGGAATCAGCCTAAACCAATAAAATTGAGAAATTCTGTTGGGGTCGTGGGAAAAATCAGGAAAAGACAAAATAAGAAAATGTGAAGCAATTGAAAGTTGCACCGTAGATGGTGAAAGTCCAGTAACCTTTTTTTATAATCTTTTGATTTTATCCCGAGTAGCATGGGACCCGTGAAATCCCGTGTGAATCCACGAGGACCACCTCGTAAGGCTAAATACTCCTGAGTGACCGATAGCGAATAAGTACCGCGAGGGAAAGGTGAAAAGAACCCCAGTAGGGGAGTGAAATAGAACATGAAACCAAATGCTGACAATCAGTGGGAAGAATTTAATTTCTGACCGCGTGCCTGTCGAAGAATGAGCCGGCGAGTTAAATGTAGTGGCAGGTTAAGAAGAAGCTTCGAAGCCATAGCGAAAGCGAGTCTGAATAGGGCGTAGCGTCATTATATTTAGACCCGAACCCGGATGATCTAACCATGACCAGGGTGAAACTTCGGTAACACGCAGTGAAGGCCCGTACCGACCGATGTTGAAAAATCGGCGGATGAGTTGTGGTTAGGGGTGAAATGCCAGTCGAATCCGGAGCTAGCTGGTTCTCCCCGAAATGTGTTGAGGCGCAGCGCTTAATAAAGGGCTTTCTAGGGGTAAAGCACTGTTTCGTTGCGGGCTGCGAGAGCGGTACCAAAACGTGGCAAACTAAGAATACTAGAAATGCTTCCTATTAAGCAGTGAGACAGTAGGGGATAAGCTCCATTGTCAAGAGGGAAACAGCCCAGATCACCAGCTAAGGCCCCTAAATAAGTCTTAAGTGTTAAAAGAGGTAAAGATGCAGAAACAGCCAGAAGGTTTGCTTAGAAGCAGCCATCCTTTAAAGAGTGCGTAACAGCTCACTGGTCGAGCGTCTTTGCGCTGAAAATGGACGGGACTAAAGACTTTGCCGAAGCTGTGAAAGAATTTAAAATTCTTGGTAGGGGAGCGTTCTGCTCTAGGGTGAAGTTTTTTTGTGAGAAAAAATGGACGAAGCAGAAGTGAGAATGTCGGCTTGAGTAGCGAAAACATCGGTGAGAATCCGATGCCCCGAAAACCTAAGGATTCCTCCACAAGGCTCGTCCATGGGGGGTTAGTCAGGACCTAAGGTGAGGCCGAAAGGCGTAATCGATGGAAAAAAGGTTAATATTCCTTTACTCAATATTTATTTGTACCGGGGGACGAAATTATTAAAAGTGGAGTCGAAGAGGAAAGGCTCATTAACACTTATGTTTCCAAGAAAAGCCCGTTCTACAGTTAATAAATATTGACCTGTACCACAAACCGACACAGGTGGGTAAGTCGAGTAGACTAAGGGGCGCGAGATAACTCTCTCTAAGGAACTCGGCAAAATGGCCCCGTAACTTCGGGAGAAGGGGTACCTATTTACATAGGTCGCAGTGACCAGGCCCAGGCAACTGTTTATCAAAAACACAGGTCTCCGCTAATTCGAAAGATGATGTATGGGGGCTGACGCCTGCCCAGTGCTGGAAGGTTAAGGAAGTTGGTTAGCTTCGGCGAAGCTAGCGACCGAAGCCCCAGTGAACGGCGGCCGTAACTATAACGGTCCTAAGGTAGCGAAATTCCTTGTCGGGTAAGTTCCGACCCGCACGAAAGGCGTAATGATCTGGGTACTGTCTCGGAGAGAGACTCGGCGAAATAGAAATGTCTGTGAAGATGCGGACTACTTACACCTGGACAGAAAGACCCTATGAAGCTTTACTATAACTTGGCATTGGGTTCGGGCTTGATTTGCGCAGGATAAGTGGGAGGCGATGATCTTTTCCTTCCGGGGAAAAAGGAGCCAATGGTGAGATACCACTCTGATCAAGCTAGACCCCTAACTTTGAACCTTTAACAGGTCAGAGGACAATGTCAGGCGGGTAGTTTTTCTGGGGCGGAAGCCTCCTAAAAGGTAACGGAGGCGTGCAAAGGTTCCCTCAGGCTGGACGGAAATCAGCCGTAGAGTGTAAAGGCAGAAGGGAGCTTGACTGCAAGACCTACAAGTCGAGCAGGGACGAAAGTCGGCCTTAGTGATCCGACGGTTCCGAGTGGAAGGGCCGTCGCTCAACGGATAAAAGTTACTCTAGGGATAACAGGCTAATCTCCCTCAAGAGTTCACATCGACAGGGAGGTTTGGCACCTCGATGTCGGCTTATCGCAACCTGGGGCGGAAGGGCGTCCCAAGGGTTGGGCTGTTCGCCCATGAAAGCGGTACATGAGCTGGGTTCAGAACGTCGTGAGACAGTTTGGTCCATATCCGGTGTAAGCGTTAGAGTATTGAGAAGATCCTTCCTTTGTACGAGAGGACCGGGGAGGACACACCTCTGGTGTACCAGTTCTTTAAAAAGGAAACGCTGGGTAGCCATGTGTGGTTCGGATAACCGCTGAAAGCATCTAAGTGGGAAGCCAACTTCAAGATGAGTACTCTCTTTATAAGGCCACAGCAAGACTAGCTGTTTGATAGGTATCAAGTGTAAGCTGTGTAAGCAGTGTAGCTGAGATATACTAATAGGCCGAATGAGTTTGACTTAAAAAAAAACATATTTGTCTGGTATCTACAGTTCAATAAAAAACACACTCATCCATTCCGAATTGAGTCGTTAAAGATTGAGCGGCGAAAATACTTGTAGGGTAACTTGCTGGGAAAATAGCTGATGCCAGGCATTTTTGCCCCCATCGTCTAGAGGCCGAGGACATCTCCCTTTCACGGAGGAAACAGGGATTCGAATTCCCTTGGGGGTATTGATTCTTCGTATTAATAAAAGCCTGCTTAGCTCAGTTGGTTAGAGCACCCGTCTCATACGCGGGGTGTCACTAGTTCAAATCTAGTAGCAGGTAAATTGTATTATATTTTATTTCCGTTATATTTTTGGTATAACCCAGTTAATTTTAAAATAGATATAAAATTTAAATAATATTTTATACGATAGATAAATGAAATTAGCTTATTGGATGTACGCGGGACCTGCTCATATTGGTACGTTAAGAGTTGCATCGTCTTTTAAAAATGTTCATGCTATTATGCATGCACCGTTAGGTGATGATTATTTCAATGTAATGCGATCAATGTTGGAACGTGAGCGCGATTTTACGCCTGTTACAGCAAGTATAGTCGATCGTCACGTACTTGCTCGTGGTTCACAAGAAAAGGTTGTTCAAAATATTGTCCGTAAAGATAAAGAAGAAAAACCTGATTTAATTGTTTTAACGCCGACTTGTACGTCAAGCATTCTTCAAGAAGATTTACAAAATTTTGTTGATCGTGCATCATCAGAATCTACTTCAAATGTACTTCTCGCTGATGTGAATCATTATCGAGTTAATGAACTTCAAGCAGCGGATCGTACTTTAGAGCAGATCGTACGTTTTTTCGTAGAAAAAGCTGAACGTGAAAATACTATTCTAGTGGAAAAAACAGAAAAACCATCAGTTAATTTATTTGGTTTTTTCACTTTAGGGTTTCACCATTCTCACGATTGTCGTGAACTTCGTCGTTTATTAAATGATCTTGGTATTGAAATCAATGAAATTATTCCTGAAGGTGGAAAAGTTGAGAATATACGTAATTTGCCAAAAGCTTGGTTCAATTTAGTTCCTTATCGTGAAGTCGGTTTAATGGCAGCTCAGTATTTGAAAGAAAAATTCGATATGCCATATATTTCGAGAATTCCGATGGGAATTGTTGAAACAGGGGAAATGATTCAAGAAATCGAACAGATCTTAAACAAGGTAGATTCGAGTCGAAAAAATGATTTTAGTTCGTATATCCAAGAGCAAAGCCAGTTTGTTTCACAAGCCTCATGGTTCTCCCGTTCAATTGATTGCCAAAACTTAACGAATAAAAAAGCGATAGTTTTTGGAGATGCTACTCATGCTTCTGCAATGACAAAGGTTTTAGTTCGTGAAATGGGAATCGGAGTAGCTTGCGCTGGTACTTATTGTACATATGATGGAGATTGGTTTAGAGAACAGGTTGCTGGATATGCGGATGAGGTCTTTATTACGGAAGATCATACTCAAGTAGGTGATATGATTTCTCGATTAGAGCCTTCAGCTATTTTTGGTACTCAAATGGAACGTCATATTGGAAAACGTTTAGATATTCCATGTGGGGTTATTTCAGCTCCTGTTCATATTCAGAACTTTCCTCTAGGTTATCGTCCTTTTCTAGGTTATGAAGGAGCTAACCAAATAGCGGATTTAGTTTATAATTCATTTAGTTTAGGAATGGAAGACCATTTACTTGAAATCTTTGGTGGTCATGATACGAAAGAAGTTATTACAAAAGCTTTATCAACTGATTCTATTTTCCATTGGACAGCAGATGCTCAAAAAGAACTAAATAAAGTTCCGGGTTTTGTTCGTGGTAAAATAAAACGAAATACTGAAAAATTTGCTCGTGACAAAGGAGCAGATGAGATTACAATTGAACTTATGTATGCCGCAAAAGAAGCGGTTGGAGCTTAAATCGGGTTTTCCCTTATCTGGTGATTACTATTTCCCACAAAAGACTTATCTTTTTGTTTTAAAAGTAGAGCTTTTTTACGAAAAAGGTTATATTGTGAAGGGTATATTGCCCTCTGGAGAATTTTGTTATTTTTCTATTTCTTCGTCTATTTCCTTTATAAATGAAAATTTAATGGGGTTGGGTTTTGTTGAAAAAGATAAATTTTTTCTATTGGACTATTGTTTAGATCCTGTTTTATTTGTTTGCATTAATTGGGTATTAAAGTTTTGTAAACACTTAAAGGGTAATTTAAATCCATTTTCTTTTTGTCTAGTTTTATTAAACGATAAAAAGAAATGGAGTTCCCAGAAGGTTTTTTTTGGTCGATTAGTTTTTTTCACCTTTGTCTTTCTGGAAGTTTTAGGTTATCCACCACGTTTATACGAACCTTTGAATCAGCTATTTAAAGAAAATGATCATTTCTTTGTTATTTGTCAAAGTCATAGCGAAAATTTTTCTGATATTTCTATTCAGGAAATCATTGAAGTTTATCAAGATTTAAACACTAATTTGACATTTAAACAAAAACAAAAATTAATACAAATACAAAATGAGCCTATTTCTTTAATTCGTCAAATTAGATTTATTTACTGGTTGATTCAACAAGCTTCGTTTCAAGCAATATCTCCGAAAGTTTCTACTAAAACTTGGTCTATATGTGCTGATTTATTGTTATATTATGCACAAAGTCTAAGTTTATGGATTCCCTAACGAGGTTGTGCTACTATAAATAAAAAAAGGTTTTTTATGCTAGCGTTAAAGATTCTGGTTTATACAGTTGTTATTTTCTTTGTATCACTGTTTATTTTTGGTTTCCTGTCTAATGATCCAGGTCGTAACCCAGGTCAAAAAGATGTAGGTTAAATAATAAAATATTTGACTTAATTTATTAATTAGAGTACGAAATTCAGAAACATTAGTTGAACGTATCTCGTTAACAAAAATGTTTCTAAAGTAAAATTCAAAAAAAATGGCTGTTTCTACAGAACAAAAAACAGTAGGACGTATTACTCAAGTTATTGGTCCTGTTGTTGATATTGCTTTTCCACCTGGACAAATGCCTAATATTTATAATTCTTTAGTTATTCAGGGAAACCCTGAAGCTGGGACTACAGATATTACTGTTGAAGTTCAACAATTATTAGGTGATAACGTTGTACGCGCTGTATCAATGAGTGCTACAGATGGTTTAACTCGTGGTTTAGAAGTTATAGATTCTGGTGCTCCTTTAAGTGTACCTGTTGGACAAGGGACGTTAGGTCGTATCTTCAATGTTTTAGGTGAACCAGTAGATGAATTAGGTGTTGCGGATACTAGTGATTCACTTCCGATTCATCGCGCGTCACCTGAGTTTACGAATTTAGATACTAAACTATCGATCTTTGAAACAGGTATTAAAGTTGTAGATTTATTAGCCCCTTACCGTCGTGGTGGTAAAATTGGTTTATTCGGTGGAGCAGGTGTAGGTAAAACTGTTCTGATTATGGAATTAATCAATAACATTGCGAAAGCACACGGTGGTGTTTCTGTTTTTGGTGGTGTAGGTGAACGTACCCGTGAAGGTAATGACTTATATCAAGAAATGAAAGAATCTGGTGTTATTAATGACAAGAACTTATCGGAGTCAAAAGTTGCTTTAGTTTATGGTCAAATGAATGAACCGCCTGGAGCACGTATGCGAGTAGGATTAACTGCATTAACTATGGCAGAATATTTCCGTGATATTAATAAACAAGATGTATTATTATTCATTGACAATATTTTCCGTTTCGTACAAGCTGGTTCTGAAGTTTCAGCTCTTTTAGGTCGTATGCCTTCAGCTGTAGGTTATCAACCAACTTTAGCAACTGAAATGGGTGGTTTACAAGAACGTATTACTTCAACAAAAGATGGTTCTATTACATCTATCCAAGCAGTTTATGTTCCAGCAGATGATTTAACGGATCCAGCTCCTGCAACAACGTTTGCCCATTTAGATGCAACAACAGTTTTATCTCGTGGATTAGCGGCTAAAGGAATTTATCCAGCAGTAGATCCATTAGATTCTACTTCAACAATGCTTCAACCTTGGATTGTGGGAAATGAGCATTACACTTGTGCACAACGTGTAAAAGGAACTTTACAACGTTACAAAGAATTACAAGATATTATTGCAATTCTAGGTTTGGATGAACTTTCTGAAGAAGATCGTCAAACTGTAGCGCGTGCGCGTAAAATTGAACGTTTCCTTTCTCAACCTTTCTTCGTTGCAGAAGTATTTACAGGTTCTCCTGGTAAATATGTTAGTCTGGCAGAAACAATTCGTGGTTTTGATATGATTCTTTCTGGTGAGTTAGATGATTTACCGGAACAAGCTTTCTACTTAGTAGGAACAATTGATGAAGCTCTGGAACGTGCTAACTCAAACTAAGGAGGTACAGTAATGGTTTTTCAAGTTTCATTAATCACTCCAGATCGTATCCTTTGGGACGGTCCGGCTGAAGAAGCTATTCTATCCACAACAACTGGAACCATGGGGGTTTTATCGAACCATGCTCCTTTATTAACAGCTTTAGAAATTGGTCCACTTCGTTTACGAAATCCGAATAAAGAATGGTCTTCATTCGCTATTATGGGTGGGTTTGCTACTGTTAAAGAAAATCAATTAACTTTAATTGTCAATCAAGCCGAATTAGGCACAGATTTGGACAAGACTACAGTTGAAGAGAATTTAACAAAAGCAAAACAAGCTTTAGAAGAAGCGTCTAATCCTCCAGATTTAATTGAGGCTCAGATTGCTTACCGAAAAGCTAAAGCTCGATTTGAAGCTACTTTAGTAAAAAGTTAATTTAAATACAAGTACAATGGCAAAAAAGAGTGTAGTTGCACGAAATAAAAGACGTCAAAATTTAAATCGAACTTATTTTCCTATTCGTAGTTGGTTAAAGAATCAAATGAAACGTACACCAAGTTTAGGAACTCGTTTACGTATTCATGCATTAATTCAAGATTTACCAACAAATAGTAGCCCTGTTCGTACTGAATCGCGTTGCCAAGTAACAGGTCGCCCGAAAGCAGTTTATAAAGATTTTGGGCTATCTCGTCATGTTTTTCGTGAAATGGCTCACGAAGGTTTTTTACCAGGTGTAGTTAAATCTAGTTGGTAAATTTAGATATAATTCTAAAAAAAAATAAAAATAAATGCCTAGAACACAGCGAAATGCCAATTTTATTGATAAAACGTTCGGTGTTATAGCAGATATATTATTACAAACATTACCAACCTCAAAACGTGATAAAGAGGCTTTTGCTTATTATCGTGATGGTATGTCAGCTCAAGCTGAAGGTGAATATGCTGAAGCGCTTCAAAATTATTTCGAAGCGCTTCGGCTAGAATCCGATGCTTATGACCGCAGTTTTATTTTGTATAATATAGGTTTAATTCATACTAGTAATGGTGATCATGCACGAGCACTAGATTATTATGCTCAAGCTTTAGAGCGAAATCCTTCACTTCCTCAAGCCTTAAATAATATTGCTGTTATTTATCATTATCGGGGTGAACAAGCTATGGAATCAGGTCAAGAGCAGGTATCAAAAGTCCTTTTTGATAAAGCAGCCGATTATTGGCTTGAAGCAATTCGTTTAGCACCAAATAATTATATTGAAGCTCAAAACTGGTTAAAAATTACTGGAAGATTGAATTAATAATATATTGATCCCTTGCTCGTTTGTAATATTTTTGATATTATGTTATACATAAATGTCTACGTTAATAAAAATATTTTTCAACTAACTTAGATAATTATCAATCCTCAGTAGCTCAGGGGTAGAGCGATCGGCTGTTAACCGATTTGTCGTAGGTTCAAATCCTACCTGGGGAGGGAAGCGGATATCGTATAAGGGTAATGCCTTAGCCTTCCAAGCTAAAGATGCGGGTTCGAGTCCCGCTATCCGCTTTTTAATACAAATTTTTTAGTAAATTAAAGTCTAAAACATATAAAGTGTAAAGTATAAGACAGAAGAAGTTTTTATTTTTTATTTTGTAAAATCTTCTTTTTAATTTAAATTAAGGAAAAATACTAAAAATGACTATTGCCTTAGGTGATGTTAAACAACAACGCGGATGGTACGACGATCTAGATGATTGGTTACGTCGTGACCGTTTCGTATTTATTGGTTGGTCAGGTTTACTATTATTACCTACAGCATACTTTGCTGTTGGTGGTTGGTTAACTGGGACTACTTTTGTTACTTCGTGGTACACTCACGGTTTAGCAAGTTCTTATTTAGAAGGTTGTAACTTCTTAACAGCTGCAGTTTCGACTCCAGCAAACAGTGTAGGACACTCGCTTCTTCTTCTATGGGGACCTGAAGCTCAGGGTAACTTTACTCGTTGGTGTCAATTAGGTGGCTTATGGACATTTGTCGCTCTTCATGGTTCTTTTGGTTTAATTGGATTCATGTTACGTCAATTCGAAATTGCTCGTTCAGTTAAATTACGTCCATATAACGCAATTGCGTTCTCTGCACCTATTGCAGTTTTCGTTTCTGTATTCCTAATTTACCCGTTAGGACAATCTGGTTGGTTCTTTGCACCAAGTCTTGGTGTTGCGGGAATCTTCCGTTTCATTTTATTCTTCCAAGGTTTCCATAACTGGACACTAAACCCGTTCCACATGATGGGTGTAGCAGGTGTTCTAGGGGCTGCTCTTTTATGTGCAATCCATGGTGCTACTGTAGAGAATACTCTATTTGAAGATGGTGATGGTGCAAACACTTTCCGTGCATTTAACCCAACACAATCAGAAGAAACTTACTCAATGGTTACTGCTAACCGTTTCTGGTCTCAAATTTTTGGTGTAGCTTTCTCTAACAAGCGTTGGCTTCATTTCTTCATGTTATTTGTTCCAGTTACTGGTCTATGGATGAGTGCTATTGGTGTAGTAGGTTTAGCTTTAAACCTTCGTGCATATGATTTCGTTTCTCAAGAAATCCGTGCAGCTGAAGATCCAGAATTTGAAACATTCTATACTAAAAACATCCTTTTAAATGAAGGTATCCGTGCTTGGATGGCTGCACAGGATCAACCTCATGAAAAACTAGTATTCCCAGAGGAGGTGTTACCACGTGGAAACGCTCTTTAATGAAACTCTTTTAGTTGGTGGTCGTAGTCAAGAAACTACGGGTTTTGCTTGGTGGGCAGGAAATGCACGTTTAATTAACCTTTCAGGTAAATTATTAGGTGCTCACGTAGCTCACGCTGGTCTTATCGTTTTTTGGGCCGGAGCAATGAATTTATTCGAAGTTGCTCACTTCGTTCCTGAAAAACCAATGTACGAACAAGGTTTAATCCTTCTTCCTCATTTAGCTGCATTAGGCTATGGTGTTGGAGCTGGAGGAGAAGTTATTGATACATATCCGTACTTCGTTTCTGGTGTTCTTCATTTAATTTCTTCAGCTGTTTTAGGATTTGGTGGTATTTACCACGCTCTAGTAGGTCCAGAAACTCTTGAAGAATCTTTCCCTTTCTTCGGTTACGTTTGGAAAGATAAGAACAAAATGACTACTATTTTAGGTATTCACCTTGTTCTTCTTGGTTTAGGTGCTTGGCTTTTAGTTATTAAAGCTACTTTATTAGGTGGTGTTTATGATACTTGGGCTCCAGGTGGTGGTGATGTACGTATCATCTCTAACCCAACTTTAAACCCTGGTACTATCTTTGGATACTTATTACGTTCTCCATTTGGTGGTGACGGTTGGATTTGTAGTGTAGATAACATGGAAGATGTTATCGGAGGCCATGTTTGGATTGGTACACTTGAAATCTTTGGTGGATTATGGCATATTTTAACTAAACCTTGGGGTTGGGCACGTCGTGCTTTAGTATGGTCAGGTGAAGCTTACTTATCTTACAGCCTTGCTGCTGTATCTGTAATGGCTTTCATCGCTGTACCTATGGTTTGGTTCAATACAACTGTATACCCAAGTGAATTCTTCGGTCCAACAGGTCCAGAAGCATCACAATCGCAAGCTTTTACTTTCCTTGTTCGAGATCAGCGTTTAGGTGCTAATGTTGCATCTTCTCAAGGTCCAACTGGTTTAGGTAAATACTTAATGCGTTCTCCAACTGGTGAGATCATTCTTGGTGGTGAAACAATGCGTTTCTGGGATTTCCGTGGTCCTTGGCTAGAGCCTCTTCGTGGTCCAAACGGATTAGATCTTAACAAACTTAAGAATGATATTCAGCCATGGCAAGAACGTCGTTCTGCAGAATACATGACACATGCTCCTTTAGGATCATTAAACTCTGTAGGTGGTGTTGCTACTGAAATTAATGCTGTAAACTATGTAAACCCTCGAAGTTGGTTATCTACATCTCATTTTGTTTTAGCTTTCTTCTTCTTTATTGGTCATTTATGGCATGCAGGACGTGCTCGTGCTGCTGCTGCAGGATTTGAGAAAGGAATTAACCGTGAGAGCGAGTTATCACTTTCTTTACGTCCATTAGACTAATTATAGTTTTACGAATTATTATTATTTTCTTTTCGGGATCTTAAAAGATCCCGAAAAAAAGGGTCGATGCCCGAGCGGTTAAAGGGGGCGGATTGTAAATCCGCTGGCTCTGCCTACGTTGGTTCAAATCCAACTCGGCCCATTTGAATTAGTTTTATAAACTAAGAAAATTGTTTTTAATACAAAAAAAAAGCCCTCTAAGGTTTAAATGAAATAAACCTTAGAGGGCTAATAAAAAATTATTAGTTCAACTGAATTAATTGATAAAGTTTTATCTTTTCAGTTCTTCTTTAATACCGGGACCGACGGGACTCGAACCCGCAACTTCCGCCGTGACAGGGCGGTGCTCTAACCAATTGAACTACAATCCCTTTGTTATGAATTTATAATTATGATAACACAAAATATGTAGACTTAAAAAGCCTTTCTTACTATTAATAGTAAGAAAGGCTTTTTTTTTGTATTAATTAATTAAAAATTTAATTGATCCCCACGTCGATATTGAAGATATGCGGTCACAAACAGACCAAAAATTGTTACAGGAATTAGTCCTAATACAATACCTGATAATAATGGTTCAACCATAATTTACTTTAATGTTAATAGAGTTTAAATAAGTTTAATTTTAGTTAAACCAAGGTATAGACCTAATGAAGTTACTAGGGCTACTACTAAAAAACCAACGTAACCTACAAGAGTCATAGAATTTACTTAGATATTTTAAAAATTAGAAGTTCATATCAGATAATTGAACTTTCTCGAATTGTTTCTTCTTAAGTACAAGGAAAAGTTGTGCAATGATAATACAACCTAAGAAAGCAATTAAAGCTTGAACTCGGAATGGGTTTTGTAAAACAACTTCCGAATCAGCTTGTCCAAAACCACCTACATTTGGATTATTAGTTAAAGGTTCGTCAGCTTTAATAAAGTCACCAACTTTAACTAAAATTTCTGGACCTGCAGGGATAGTTTCGGTTACTGCTTGATCGTTTTCTACAATTGTAATTAAAGACGCACCTTTGTCACCTTGTTCAATTGCAGTAATTTGACCAGACGCTGGACTGTTATATACAGTATTATTACTTCGACTACCATCTGGGTAAACTTGACCACGCCCACGATTTCCACCAAGATATACAGGGAATTTTAAGAAGTTCTTTGGATTGCTAGGCGATAAGATTGGGAAAACCATATCAGTGTATTTTTTACCAGGAAGTGGTCCAACAACAATCATATTTTTCTTATCAGGACTGTAAGGTTGGAAGAAAAGTTTCCCTACCTTTTCAGAAATTTCTGATGGAATACGATCTGCCGGAGCAATTTCAAAATCGTCTGGTAAAATTAATACCGCTCCAACGTTTAACCCACCTTTTTTACCATTACCTAAAACTTGTTTAATCTGTTGGTCGTAGGGAATATGTACATTTGCTTCAAACACTGAATCGGGAAAAACAGCTTGAGGTAATTCTAAATCAACAGGCTTTTGTGCTAAATGACAGTTTGCACAAACAATACGTCCTGTTGCCTCACGTGGAGTTTCATACCCTTGTTGAGCAAAAATGGGATAAGCTTCACTAGGTTCACTAATAAAGATAAAAGTTAAAATAAAGGCAATAAAGCCAATTAACTTACGCATTTTAAAAAAATGAAGATATAATATTCAAATTTTCTTCGTTACGGGCAAGGAGGGATTCGAACCCCCGACACCGTGGTTCGTAGCCACGTGCTCTAGTCCACTGAGCTACAAGCCCTTTAGTTATTATTCTAACATAAAAGATTTTTTTCTTAGGTGTCGCGGGTTGTTCCATCCGCGACATCCTCAGCATCATTAGTAAAAATAGGAAGGTTTTTTCCTTCAACGAAAGCTTGTTGGTACCAATCTCCTAATGGCTCATGTGAGTATATAGGATTCCAGCTTGTCTCAGGTAAATTTGCCATACTATTACTAAGTTCTTCAAACCACCATTTTTTCAAAAATAAACCTTTTCCTTCTTTTGTTTCGGTTTTTATTGGTTTTCGTTTTCGAATTAATTGTTGTTCTTGGAGTTCGTTTAATGCGCACTTAATTTGTTTTAGGGTAATTTTAGCTGAACCTCTATTTTGAAGAATTAATTTATGACTAATACTTTGTAAGCTCGCACCAGTCAATCCTAAAGTTAGTGGGCCTAAAGAATTCCAATCATTTCTTTCTAAAGTATGTCCTATTTTATCGAAATTATGTTCTAATAAAGAGATTCTTTGTTTTTGATTCAAGGGTTTTAGCCAAAGAACACGCTCAAAGCGGCCTGGACGAAGTAATGCTTTATCCATGTTTTCAATACTTTGAGTTGCGCCTATAACAATAACGTTTTTACGTTTTCTTAAACCGTCTAATTCGATTAAAAAATGAGTTAATAAACCCATTTCTTTTTGTGAAAACTCTTTTAAAGTCCTCCCGTTTTTTTGGGATTGGCTTCTTGTTTTGAACATAACCGGAGTTAAAACTCCTTTTTGAGTTACAGTCACTGGGTCGCTTGGTCGACTTCCCAATGTTCCCATATCATCCAAAAACAAAATGGAAGGGCTCCATTTTTGAGCTAATTTAAAAATATCTCGTATTTTTGACCAAACATTTCGTGAGCCTGAATAAAAATAAGAAACTGTTTCACAAATTATAGGTAAGTTAGCTTCACGAGCAAAAGCCAATGCTAATGAGGTTTTCCCTGTTCCAGGAGGCCCAACGAGTAAAATACCTTTGGGTACATAACCTTTTTCTTGTTCACGTGGTTTTGCTTGTAAAAAACAAATCCATTCGGTTAGATAACTTAATGTATTGTCTGGTAAATACAAATCTTTTAGCCTTTTTGGGTTTTTGTCTGGCCAAATAACTGTTGTATTTTTAAAGGTGGCTTTTCGGAAAAAATTAACAGTATAGATAAGAACACTTCCTAACCAAAAACTTAAGTAAAAATTTAAAGGTATTTGTACAAAAGTTAGTAAAGACTGCGGTGGTTCTACTAACTCGACATAAGGTAATCCTTCAGTTTTTTGGTAAATTATTTTTTTGGTTCGTGTCATTTAACTTTTAATCTTTATAGATGAAACGTGTTGGATTTTCTTTTAAAAGTGCTTTTGCTAAAGATATCGACTTTTTTGCTTCTTCTGTAGCTTTTTGCTTCCAAACAAATTTTCTCTTTTTTGTTTTAGTCTTTGAGGTTCGTTTTTTAGGGACAGCCATATGATTTTAAAAGGATATTAAAATTTTTTATGAATTGAATTTATTTAGGTAAGGTTATCGGAGAAGGAGGGATTCGAACCCTCGGTAACCTTTCAGTTACGCTAGTTTTCAAGACTAGTACATTCGACCACTCTGCCACCTCTCCAATGAAAAAATTAACCTTACTAATCTATATAGTAACATGATAATCCATTACATGGAACTACTGAGCGCTTTTATTTTATGGCAAAATGATATATGAAACTAAAATGATTTTTAATCTTTATTTTTGGAGTTAATCTTCATTTTTTTTTATACTAAAAAATTCAAGAACTTTTATAATTTTTAAAAATTTATCTTGATTTTATAAATAAAATATTCACAAAGATGACAATCAGTACTCCTCCTAGTCAAGAGAAAAAAGTAAAAGTTGTCGTGGATCGTGATCCTGTACCTACTTCATTTGAGAAGTGGGCCGTACCGGGTCATTTTTCACGTGCTCTTTCTAAAGGGCCTACTACAACTACATGGGTCTGGAATCTTCATGCTGATGCTCATGACTTTGATAGTCATACAACAGATTTAGAAGATATTTCTAGAAAAGTTTTTAGTGCACATTTTGGTCAATTAGGAATTATCTTAATTTGGATTAGTGGCATGTTTTTCCATGGGGCGCGTTTTTCAAATTACGAAGCTTGGTTAATGGACCCAGTAGGGATTAAACCAAGTGCACAAGTTGTGTGGCCTATTGTTGGTCAGGAAATTCTGAACGATGATGTCGGTGGTGGTTTCCAAGGAATCCAAATTACTTCAGGATTTTTCCATTTATGGCGTGGATGTGGTATCACATCTGAGCTTCAGCTATATAGTACAGCTATCGGTGGGCTTTGTCTTGCAGGTGCAATGTTCTTTGCTGGTTGGTTCCATTACCATAAAGCAGCACCTAGATTGGCATGGTTCCAAAACGTAGAATCTATGTTAAACCACCATTTAGCTGGTTTACTAGGTTTAGGTTGTTTAGGTTGGGCTGGTCACCAAATTCATATTGCATTACCTATTAATGCTCTATTAGATATGGGTGTGGATCCAAAAGAAATTCCACTTCCGCATGAATTCATGACTAATCGTGAATTAATGGCTCAGATTTATCCGAGTTTTAGTCAAGGTCTTACACCATTCTTTACCTTAAATTGGGCGGCTTATTCCGATTTCCTTACTTTTAAAGGTGGGTTAAACCCGACTACTGGAAGTTTATGGCTTACGGATGTAGCTCATCATCACCTTGCTTTAGCGGTTTTATTTATCGTGGCAGGTCATATGTATCGTACTAATTGGGGAATTGGTCATAGCATGAAAGAAATTTTAGAAGCTCATCGTGGACCATTCACTGGTGAAGGTCATAAAGGGCTTTACGAAATTTTAACTACTTCGTGGCACGCACAGTTAGCTATCAACTTAGCGATGCTGGGATCTCTATCTATCATAGTAGCTCACCATATGTACGCAATGCCTCCATATCCATATATTGCTACAGATTATGGAACACAATTATCTCTATTCACTCATCATATGTGGATTGGTGGTTTCATGATTGTAGGTGCTGGAGCGCATGCTGCTATTTTCATGGTACGTGATTATGACCCAACAAATAATTATAATAATTTGTTAGATCGTGTAATCCGTCACCGTGATGCTATTATTTCCCACTTAAATTGGGTTTGTATCTTCTTAGGTTTCCATTCGTTTGGTTTATATATTCATAACGATACAATGCAAGCTTTAGGGCGTCCTCAGGATATGTTTTCTGATACTGCTATTCAGTTACAACCTGTATTTGCGCAATGGATTCAAAATACTCATTTCATAGCACCACAATTAACTGCTCCAGCTGCTGGCGCAGCTACAAGTGTAACTTGGGGTGGGGATGTTGTTGCTGTTGGTAATAAAGTAGCAATGATGCCTATTTCATTAGGTACTGCAGATTTCTTAGTACATCACATTCATGCATTTACTATCCATGTAACGGTATTAATTCTACTGAAAGGGGTTTTATTTGCACGTAGTTCTCGTCTTATTCCTGATAAAGCTAATTTAGGTTTCCGTTTCCCTTGTGATGGACCGGGTCGTGGTGGTACTTGTCAAGTTTCCGCTTGGGATCATGTTTTCTTAGGATTATTCTGGATGTACAACGCTTTATCAATTACTATCTTCCACTTTAGTTGGAAAATGCAATCTGATGTATGGGGACAAGTTACTTCGTCTGGTGTAACTCACATTACTGGAGGTAACTTTACACAAAGTGCTACTACTATTAATGGTTGGCTACGTGACTTCTTATGGGCGCAATCTTCTCAAGTAATCCAATCTTATGGTTCAGCATTATCTGCTTACGGATTAATGTTCTTAGGAGCACACTTTGTATGGGCATTTAGTTTAATGTTCTTATTCAGTGGTCGTGGTTACTGGCAAGAGTTAATTGAATCCATTGTTTGGGCTCATAACAAAATGAAAGTAGCTCCAGCTATTCAGCCACGTGCTTTAAGTATTACACAAGGACGTGCTGTTGGTGTAGCTCATTATTTACTAGGTGGTATTGCAACCACTTGGTCATTCTTCCTTGCTCGTATTTTAGCGGTATCTTAATATTTAAGAACAATTATTATAGAAAATTATGGCAAAAAAATTTCCAAAATTTAGTCAAGCCTTAGCTGAAGATCCTACTACACGACGTTTGTGGTTCGGGATTGCAACGGCTCATGACTTTGAAAGTCATGACGGAATGACAGAATCAATTCTTTATCAAAAGATTTTTGCTTCACATTTCGGTCAGTTGGCTATTATTTTTTTATGGACTTCAGGAAATCTATTTCATGTTGCCTGGCAAGGTAACTTTGAACAATGGGTATTGGATCCATTAAATGTTCGTCCAATTGCTCATGCAATTTGGGATCCTCACTTTGGTCAGCCTGCTGTCGATGCTTTTACTCGTGGTGGTGCTGATGGTCCAGTTAATATCGCTTACTCTGGTGTTTATCAGTGGTGGTATACAATTGGAATGCGCACGAATCTTGATTTATATCAAGGTGCTCTATTTCTTCTTGCAGTATCTGGACTAATCCTTTTTGCGGGATGGCTTCATCTTCAACCCGCTTTCAAGCCAGGTGTTTCCTGGTTCAAAAATGCTGAATCTCGATTAAATCATCATTTATCTGGACTTTTCGGAGTAAGTTCATTAGCATGGACTGGTCATTTAGTTCACGTAGCGATTCCGGAGTCACGTGGAGTGCACGTTCGTTGGAATAATCTATTAACTACTTTGCCTCATCCACAAGGTCTAATGCCTTTCTTTACAGGTAAATGGGCTTTGTATGCGCAAAACCCCGATACACCTTCACATCTCTTCTCGACGTCTGAAGGTTCAGGAACAGCCATTTTAACTTTCTTAGGGGGATTCCATCCTCAAACCCAAAGTTTATGGTTAACTGATATGGCTCATCATCATTTAGCGATTGCTGTGGTATTCATTGTTGCTGGGCACATGTATCGTACTAATTTTGGTTTAGGGCATAGTATGAAGCAAATTCTTGAAGCTCACACTGCTCCTTCAGGTAGTTTAGGTGCAGGGCATAAAGGTTTATTTGACACGGTTAATAATTCTTTACACTTCCAACTAGGTTTAGCTTTAGCTTCTTTAGGGGTTGCTACTTCCTTAACGGCACAGCATATGTACTCGTTACCAGCATATGCTTTTATTAATCAAGATTTTACAACACAAGCTGCTCTTTATACTCATCACCAGTATATTGCTGGTTTTATAATGTGTGGTGCTTTTGCACATGGAGCTATTTTCTTCATTCGTGATTACGATCCTGAAGCAAATGCTGATAATGTGTTAGCACGTATTTTAGATCATAAAGAAGCTATTATTTCTCATTTAAGTTGGGTTAGTTTATTCCTTGGTTTCCATACTTTAGGGTTGTATGTACATAATGATGTAATGCAAGCATTTGGTACACCGGAGAAGCAAATTTTAATTGAGCCAGTTTTTGCTCAATGGATTCAAGCTGCACAAGGTAAAGCAATTTATGGCTTTGATACACTTTTATCTGCATCGGATAGTCCAGCAGTTACAGCGAGTCAAAGTGTATGGTTACCAGGTTGGTTAAATGCTATTAATGGTTCAACTAATTCACTTTTCTTACCTATTGGTCCTGGAGACTTCTTAGTGCATCATGCTATTGCTTTAGGTTTGCATACTACAACTCTTATCCTTGTGAAAGGTGCTTTAGATGCGCGTGGAAGTAAATTAATGCCAGATAAAAAAGATTTTGGTTACAGTTTCCCATGTGATGGTCCAGGTCGAGGTGGAACTTGTGATATTTCTGCTTGGGATGCTTTCTATTTAGCTGTCTTTTGGATGTTAAACACAATCGGTTGGGTTACATTCTATTGGCATTGGAAACATCTTGGTATTTGGCAAGGTAATACAGCTCAGTTTGATGAATCTTCAACTTATATTATGGGTTGGTTGCGTGATTACTTATGGTTAAATTCTTCTCAGTTAATTAACGGTTATAACCCGTTTGGGATGAATAGTTTATCCGTTTGGGCGTGGATGTTCTTATTTGGGCATTTAATTTATGCAACTGGATTTATGTTCTTAATTTCTTGGCGTGGTTATTGGCAAGAATTAATTGAGACACTTGCATGGGCTCACGAACGTACTCCTTTAGCGAGTCTTGTTCGATGGCGTGATAAACCAGTAGCTTTATCTATTGTTCAAGCGCGTTTAGTAGGATTAGCTCACTTCTCTGTCGGGTATATCTTTACTTATGCTGCTTTCTTAATAGCAAGTACTTCTGCTAAATTTGGTTAATTTTATCAATTTAACCACTAGCCCTTTTTGTTCTTTTTATAGTAAAATAAGAACAAAAAGGGCGTATAGAATTCCTTTTTAATTTTTCACTTTAATTTTTTCTTTTTATGCCTACAATCCAACAACTTGTACGCTTCGCACGTAAAACAAAACCTTCTATTGATAAGGTTCCGGCATTAAACAAATGTCCACAAAGACGTGGAGTTTGCACACGAGTTTATACTACAACCCCTAAAAAACCTAATTCAGCACTACGTAAGGTGGCTCGGATTCGTTTAACGACGGATTTTGAAGTTACTGCTTATATTCCGGGAATTGGACATAATTTGCAAGAGCATTCTATTGTCTTAGTTCGTGGAGGCCGTGTTAAAGATTTACCGGGTGTTCGTTATCATATTATTCGTGGTACCTTAGATGCTGCAGGTGTTGTTTCCCGTACAAATGGACGTTCAAAATATGGAACACGTAAATAATCAAAATTTTTTTCTAGGGTTAGGAAGACGTAAACGTTCTAGTGCTCGTATTACAGTTCTACCCAAACCTAAAGATTCTTCTGAATCAACATTTTCTTGTCAAATTAACGGTCAGTCTTTTGAGTCTTATTTTCAAAAAGACCCTTTTAGCTTACTAAAGGTTCAAGCTCCGTTTAAAGTAATTCAAGAGCAAGATTACCCTTTTTTAGAAGTCCGTGTAAATGTTTCTGGCGGTGGCTTGTCTAGTCAAGCTGATGCGATTCGTTTAGCTTTATCAAAGGCCTTAATCCAAATGCAACCAAATTTACGTCAATTATTACGTCAAGCAGGATTTTTAACTTCTGATGCAAGACGTAAAGAACGTAAAAAGTATGGTTTGAAAAAAGCTCGTAAAGCTCCTCAATTTTCTAAACGTTAGAGATCAAATGTCATTTTTTGGTATTTTAAGATTAGTTTTTGCTTTAACAACCATTTTTTTCACTCTATTTTGGAATCAAAGTAATAATCGATTCGCTTCTCAAGCTTCTGAAATGGGGATGTTTTCCAATTATCCTCAAGCAAAAGGATTTTTAAATTCGGTTACTCTATGGAGTATTTTGGGGTTTTTAATTTGTTTAATTATTGAAAACAAGATTTAGAATGTTCGATTCATATTAGCATAGAGCAAAAATTCTATGCTATTACGCCCAATTAACTCAGTGGTAGAGTAACGCCATGGTAAGGCGTTAGTCGTCGGTTCAAGTCCGTCATTGGGCTTTTAGCGCTTACCGTGGTATACTAAGAAAAAACGTAATTTAAGTACACTATTATTTATAAAGAAAAATATTATGGAAGCATTTATTCAATTAGTTTGTATTGCGCTAATTATAGTTTCTGGACCTGTAATCATATTCTTGGTTTCATTACGTCAAGGTAATCTTTAACAGCTTAAAAATTAGTTATTTTTATAAAGTGTTTATGTTATCCTATAATTAATAAACAAAAAAATCTAAAAAGATTTTAAAGGCAGATATTAACGCACGAAATGAAAAATTGTTTTATACAATGGCTCCACAAACTGCAACCAAAACCCAAGCTGGGTTCACAGCTGGTGTAAAAGATTACCGTCTTACTTACTACACTCCAGACTACCAAACTTTAGATACTGACATCTTAGCTGCTTTCCGTATGACTCCTCAACCAGGTGTTCCTGCTGAAGAGGCTGGTGCTGCAGTAGCTGCAGAATCATCTACTGGTACTTGGACTACAGTATGGACTGATGGTTTAACTAACTTAGACCGTTACAAAGGTCGTTGTTACGATATCGAACCAGTAGCTGGTGAAGATAACCAATACATCGCTTATGTTGCATACCCACTAGATCTATTTGAAGAAGGGTCAGTAACAAACTTATTTACATCTATTGTAGGTAACGTATTCGGATTCAAAGCACTTCGTGCTCTTCGTTTAGAAGATTTACGTATTCCTCCAGCATACTGTAAAACTTTCCAAGGTGCTCCGCACGGTATTCAATCAGAGCGTGACCGTTTAAACAAATATGGTCGTTCTTTCTTAGGTTGTACTATTAAGCCTAAATTAGGTTTATCTGCGAAAAACTACGGACGTGCAGTATACGAATGTCTACGTGGTGGTTTAGACTTTACTAAGGATGATGAGAACGTAAACTCTCAGCCATTCATGCGTTGGCGTGATCGTTTCTTATATGTAGCAGAAGCTATCTTTAAATCACAAGCTGAAACTGGTGAGATTAAAGGTCATTACTTAAACGCTACTGCAGGTCACAATGATGAAATGATGAAACGTGCTGCTTTCGCTCGTGAATTAGGTCAGCCTATTATCATGCACGATTACTTAACTGGTGGTTTCACTGCAAACACTTCGTTAGCTCATTACTGTCGTGATAATGGTCTTTTACTTCACATTCACCGTGCAATGCACGCGGTAATTGACCGTCAAAAGAACCACGGTATGCACTTCCGTGTTCTAGCTAAAGCTCTTCGTTTATCTGGTGGTGACCACTTACACTCTGGTACAGTAGTAGGTAAACTAGAAGGTGAACGTGATATTACTTTAGGTTTCGTTGACTTAATGCGTGATCCATACATTGAGAAAGATCGTAGCCGTGGTATTTTCTTCACTCAAGACTGGGCTTCTTTACCTGGTGTAATGCCAGTAGCATCTGGTGGTATTCACGTATGGCACATGCCAGCATTAGTTGAAATCTTCCAAGATGACGCATGTCTACAATTCGGTGGTGGTACTTTAGGTCACCCTTGGGGTAACGCTCCAGGTGCAGCTGCAAACCGTGTAGCATTAGAAGCTTGTATTCAAGCACGTAACGAAGGTCGTGACTTAGCTCGTGAAGGTGGTGACGTTATCCGTGCCGCTGCTAAGTGGAGTCCAGAACTTGCTGCTGCTTGTGAAGTTTGGAAAGAAATTAAATTCGAATTCGAAGCAGTTGATACTATCTAGTCTGACTAGCTTAATCGCATTCTTCAATTCTATCTTTAATTTTATTTGCATTTATTTCGTTTGCTAATAATACAAAAAGGGGGGGTTCGCTGAATTAAAAATAATTCAGCGAACCCCCCCTTTTTTTTTGCCTTAAATATGATTGATTTCGGTAGCGTGGGCCTCTTGCACTAAATATAAGTTAGTTTTTTGTGATATATTATAATTAATACGATGAATTAATAGGCTTCGTAGGTCCCATATTTTTTATATTTATTACCTTTTTGGAAATTTAACAATGACTGCTATTTTAGAAAAACGCGAAAGCGCTACTCTTTGGGCTCGTTTCTGCGAGTGGATCACTTCAACTGAAAACCGTTTATACATCGGTTGGTTCGGTGTTTTAATGGTTCCTTGCCTTTTAACTGCAACTTCTGTATTCATCATCGCTTTTATCGCTGCACCTCCAGTAGATATCGATGGTATTCGTGAACCTGTTTCTGGTTCTTTATTATACGGTAACAACATCATTTCTGGTGCTGTTGTTCCAACTTCAAACGCAATTGGTTTACACTTCTACCCAATCTGGGAAGCAGCTTCTGTAGACGAATGGTTATACAATGGTGGTCCTTACCAACTAATCGTAACTCATTTCTTCATCGGTATTTGCTGCTACATGGGTCGTGAGTGGGAATTATCCTTCCGTTTAGGTATGCGTCCATGGATTGCTGTAGCTTACTCTGCACCTGTTGCTGCTGCTGCTGCTGTATTCATCGTGTACCCATTAGGACAAGGTTCTTTCTCTGATGGTATGCCTTTAGGTATTTCTGGTACTTTCAACTTCATGATCGTATTCCAAGCTGAGCATAACATCTTAATGCACCCATTCCACATGTTAGGTGTAGCCGGCGTATTCGGTGGTTCCCTATTCTCCGCTATGCACGGTTCTTTAGTAACTTCATCTTTAATTCGTGAAACTACTGAAAACGAATCTGCTAACGAAGGTTACAAATTCGGACAAGAAGAAGAAACTTACAACATTGTTGCTGCACACGGTTACTTTGGTCGTCTAATCTTCCAATATGCTTCATTCAACAACTCTCGTTCTTTACACTTCTTCTTAGCTGCTTGGCCTGTAGTAGGTATTTGGTTCACTGCTTTAGGTGTGTCAACTATGGCATTCAACTTAAACGGTTTCAACTTCAACCAATCTGTAGTAGATTCTCAAGGTCGTGTAATTAACACTTGGGCTGATATCATCAACCGTGCTAACTTAGGTATGGAAGTAATGCACGAGCGTAACGCTCACAACTTCCCTCTAGATTTAGCATCTGTAGAAGCTCCTTCTGTTAATGCGTAATCACTTTAAGTAAATTCTAAATTTATTTAAAATTTATTTAACCGGTCCCTCTTTTCATATGAAAAGAGGGACTATTTTTGCGGGTATAGCTCAGTGGTAGAGTGTCTCCTTGCCAAGGAGAATGTCGCGCGTTCGAATCGCGTTACCCGCTTATTAAGCTAAATAACATTTTTAAATTGTTGTTTTACTTCTTTTTATGAAGTAATAAAATAAACTTTGTTTTCTAAGTTTTTTATTTAAAAAGTTATATTTATGGTATGAAAAAATTACTCTAGAATAATACTAATTAAATAAAAATTAAGTAATTAAAAAAAATGAAATTAGCTGTTTATGGCAAGGGTGGTATTGGAAAATCGACCCTAAGTTGCCACTTATCGATTGCTTTTGCAAAAAGAGGTAAAAAAGTATTGCAAATTGGTTGTGATCCTAAACATGATAGTACCTTTCCTCTTACAGGTTTTTTAATTCCAACGATTATTGATACTTTACAGGCTAAAGATTATCATTATGAAGATATTTGGCCAGAAGATATTATTTATCAAGGTTATGGAGGGGTTGATTGTGTTGAAGCGGGTGGTCCACCTGCCGGAGCTGGTTGTGGAGGTTATGTTGTAGGTGAAACTGTTAAGCTACTTAAAGAATTAAATGCCTTTTATGAGTATGATGTAATCATTTTTGATGTGTTGGGAGATGTCGTTTGTGGTGGTTTTGCCGCTCCGTTAAATTATGCCGATTATTGCTTAATTGGTACAGACAACGGGTTTGATGCTCTTTTTGCTGCAAATCGAATAATTGCATCTGTGCGTGAAAAAGCTCGTACACATCCATTACGTTTAGGTGGTTTAATTGCTAATCGAACTGTAGAGCGTGATTTAATTGATAATTATGTAAACATTTGTCCAGTTCCAGTATTAGAAGTTTTTTCTCCTTTGGAGCAATTACGTGTTTCCCGTGTTGAAGGTAAAACATTATTTGAGAAAGCTGAAGAGGATTTTGCTTGTTTTGAATTTGTCGAATCTTATTTAAATTTAGCCGATCAGTTATTAGCACTACCAGAAGGAGTTGTTCCTCAAGAATTAAGTGATCGTGAACTGTTCCAAACTTTATCAAATTCTTATTTAGGTGAACAATCTGATTCAAATCAAGATGCACTTGATTTTATGATGGTTTAATAATAAAATTTTATGACTATAACAAATCCTATTCCAACGAATAATGAACTTAATTTTGAATGTGAAACAGGGAATTACCATACATTTTGTCCCATTAGTTGTGTTTCATGGTTATACCAAAAAATTGAAGATAGTTTCTTTTTAGTTATTGGTACAAAAACATGTGGGTATTTTCTTCAAAATGCTTTAGGGGTTATGATTTTTGCAGAACCTCGTTATGCTATGGCTGAACTAGAAGAGGAAGACATTTCTGCTCAATTTAATGACTATCAAGAGTTAAAACGTTTATGTCTTCAAATTAAACAAGATCGAAACCCAAGTGTTATTGTTTGGATTGGTACTTGCACAACAGAGATTATTAAAATGGATTTAGAAGGCATGGCGAATCGATTAGAAAGCGAACTAGGAGTCCCTATTGTTGTAGCTCGTGCTAATGGATTAGATTATGCTTTTACTCAAGGAGAGGATACAGTTTTAGCTGCAATGGCGCATCGATGCCCGGAAGCTCCAGTTCAAGAAAATGGAAAAAAATCTTTAGTACTTTTTGGTTCTCTCCCTTCGCCTGTAGTTACTCAATTAACTTTAGAATTGAAGAAGCAAGGAATTGAAATTGCTGGCTGGTTACCGTCACAGCGTTATAGCGATTTACCTCCATTAGGACCTGATGTTTATGTCTGCGGAGTGAACCCCTTCTTGAGTCGAACGGCAACTACTTTAATGCGTCGTCGAAAATGTAAGTTAATTAGTGCACCTTTTCCTATTGGGCCGGATGGTACTCGAGCTTGGATTGAGAAAATTTGTTCGGTATTTAATGTTGAGCCAAAAGGCTTAGATGAACGGGAAAACCAATTATGGAGTTCTGTTGACGATTATGTAAGTTTACTTAAAGGTAAGTCTGTATTCTTTATGGGGGATAATTTACTTGAAGTGTCTTTAGCTCGTTTCCTTGTAAATTGTGGTATGATTGTTTACGAAGTTGGAATCCCTTATATGGACCGTCGTTATCAATCTGCTGAACTTGATTTGCTTCGCCAGACATGTGAAAAAATGCAAGTTCCAATGCCGCGTATTGTTGAAAAACCTGACAATTATAATCAAGTTCAACGAATCAGAGAATTGAAACCTGATTTAGCTATTACTGGAATGGCTCATGCGAATCCTTTAGAAGCTCGTGGAATTAGCACTAAATGGTCTGTTGAGTTTACTTTTGCTCAAATTCATGGTTTTAGTAATACTCGTGAAGTTTTAGAGTTAGTTACTCGACCGCTACGTAGAAACGCTAAATTAGATAATTTAGGTACAAGTCAGCATATAAAACTTGCAATTGATTCAAACACAGTTTAGAATAAAATAGAATATAAAATACTTTTTTCTTTTATTAATATTATTCATTCATTATTATGTCTGGTGCTACAGGAGAACGTCCTTTTACTGATATTGTAACTAGTATTAGATATTGGGTTATTCATAGTATTACTATTCCTACTCTATTTATTGCTGGTTGGCTTTTCGTTAGTACAGGTTTAGCTTATGATGTTTTTGGAAGTCCTCGTCCGAACGAATACTTTACAGAAACGCGTCAAGAAACTCCATTATTAACAAGTCGTTTTAACGCGCTTAGTCAAATCGATAATTTATCTCAGTAGGTTTATTAAATCTTTTACTTCAAAAGTCTTTTCTAACTCATTTTATCAATAAACATGTCTAAGACGTACGTTTACCCAATTTTTACTGTTCGTTGGTTAGCAATTCATGCATTAGCAGTTCCTACTGTTTTCTTCTTAGGTTCTATTACTGCAATGCAATTCATTCAACGTTAATGTTAAATTGATTTTTATTTTTTAGTAACAAAAAAAATGGCCAATCCAAACCCAAATCGTCAAAGTGTTGAATTAAATCGTACTAGTTTATACTGGGGCTTACTATTAATTTTTGTTCTAGCAGTACTTTTTTCAAGTTACGTTTTTAATTAATTACAAATAAATTAAATATATATATATGACAGATACAGGAACAACAGGGCGTATTCCACTTTGGTTCGTTGGAACCGTTGGTGGTTTACTTGTGTTATCTCTTTTAGGTGTTTTCTTCTATGGTTCATATGTTGGTCTAGGATCATCTTTGTAAAGGTTTATTACGTCGAATAAAAATCTTTATTCGACGTAATAGAAAAACTAATAAGTTATTTATGAGAAATGCTCTAGCTTTTTTCAAGATGACTTGATAGTATTCTTATTAAAGATTAAATCCGCCTACTTAACTCAATGGTAGAGTATCGCTCTTGTAAAGCGAAAGTTATCGGTTCGATTCCGATAGTAGGCTTTTAACAAAACTAAAGTCTCTTTATTAAAAAACGAAAAGTAATTTATGCTAAAATAATAAGTGCGTAATGATTTATCAAATCTAATAAAATATTTTTGATAGTGCTAAAATACGTTCAATACTTTTTTATTTAGAGAAAATAAGTAAAAAAAGACAAAGATAAAAAATTAAATAAAAAAATGAGTAAAGTTTATGATTGGTTTGAAGAACGATTAGAAATTCAAGCCATTGCCGACGATGTCTCAAGTAAATATGTACCACCACATGTAAATATTTTTTACTGCTTAGGCGGGATTACTTTTACTTGTTTCCTTGTCCAAGTTGCAACAGGATTTGCGATGACTTTTTATTATCGTCCTACTGTAGCTGAAGCTTTCGCCTCAGTTCAGTATATTATGACTGATGTTAACTTTGGTTGGTTAATTCGTTCTATTCATCGTTGGTCAGCAAGTATGATGGTTTTAATGATGATTCTTCATGTATTCCGTGTTTATTTAACTGGTGGTTTTAAGAAGCCTCGTGAATTAACTTGGGTTACTGGAGTTATTATGGCAGTATGTACTGTTTCTTTTGGTGTAACGGGATATTCGTTACCTTGGGATCAAGTAGGTTACTGGGCCGTTAAAATTGTTACAGGTGTACCTGATGCAATTCCTGTAATCGGAAGTCCTCTTGTTGAATTATTACGAGGAAGTGCGAGTGTAGGTCAATCTACATTAACACGATTTTACAGTTTACACACTTTTGTATTACCATTATTAACAGCAGTTTTTATGTTAATGCATTTCTTAATGATTCGTAAACAAGGAATCTCCGGACCTCTTTAAAAGAACATTTTATGTTCCATTTGTTTTTCTTTTTGCCTTATTGTCTTGTCAATTGAACGTACTTTTTTCATTAAAATTGTTTTTTTATGTCTGTTACTAAAAAACCTGATTTAAGCGATCCTGTATTACGAGCTAAATTAGCTAAGGGTATGGGACATAACTACTACGGGGAGCCGGCTTGGCCAAACGACCTTTTATACATGTTCCCTGTAGTTATTTTCGGAACTTTTGCTGCAGTTATTGGATTAGCTACTTTAGATCCAGCAGTTATCGGTGAACCGGCAAACCCGTTTGCAACACCGTTAGAAATTCTTCCAGAATGGTATTTCTATCCAGTATTTAACTTACTTCGTACAATTCCAAATAAACTTTTAGGAGTTGGTCTAATGGCAGCAGTTCCTGCTGGTCTTATTACTGTTCCATTTATTGAAAACATTAATAAATTCCAAAACCCATTCCGTCGTCCTGTAGCAAGTGTTGTTTTCCTAGTTGGAACTCTAGTTGCTATTTGGCAAGGAATTGGTGCAACAATGCCTATTGATCAAGCGATTACTTTAGGTCTATTTTAAATTTTAAACTTAATTGTTTAAATAGAGAGTAAGTTATAATTTTTATTTCAAGATTTCAATTTTTGTATGGCGTTACCGTGGTATCGTGTGCATACTGTTGTTTTAAATGATCCGGGTCGATTGATCGCGGTTCATTTAATGCATACAGCATTAGTTTCTGGTTGGGCAGGTTCAATGGCTTTATATGAACTTGCTGTTTTTGATCCATCGGATCCAGTATTAAATCCAATGTGGCGACAAGGTATGTTTGTTCTACCTTTTATGACACGTTTGGGTGTTACTCAATCATGGGGTGGTTGGACTATCAGTGGTGAAAATGCTGATAATCCAGGCATATGGAGTTACGAAGGTGTAGCTGCGACTCATATTATTCTATCTGGGTTATTATTCCTTGCTGCTATCTGGCATTGGGTTTACTGGGATTTAGATTTATTCCGTGATCCTCGAACAGGTGAACCAGCTTTAGATTTACCTAAAATTTTTGGTATTCATTTATTCCTTTCTGGTGGTTTATGCTTCGGTTTCGGGGCTTTCCATCTAACAGGACTTTTTGGTCCGGGTATGTGGGTATCGGATCCTTATGGATTAACAGGAAGTGTTCAACCTGTAACTCCTTCTTGGGGTGCAGATGGATTTGATCCTTATAATCCAGGTGGTGTACCAGCTCATCACGTTGCTGCTGGTATTTTAGGTATTATTGCAGGTCTATTTCATTTAACTGTTAGACCACCTCAACGTCTATATCGTGGTTTACGAATGGGTAATGTGGAAACAGTTTTATCGAGTAGTATTGCTGCCGTTTTCTGGGCTGCGTTTGTAGTAGCAGGAACTATGTGGTATGGATCAGCAACTACACCAATTGAATTATTTGGCCCAACACGTTATCAGTGGGACTTAGGTTATTTCCAAGAGGAAATTGAGTTACGTGTAAATAAGAGTTTATCTGAAGGAAAATCGGCTTCACAAGCGTGGGCAGAAATTCCTGAGAAATTAGCTTTTTATGACTATATCGGTAATAACCCAGCTAAAGGTGGTTTATTCCGTTCTGGTGCTATGAATAGTGGAGATGGTATAGCAGTAGGTTGGTTAGGCCATGCTACATTCAAAGATAATCAAGGTCGTGAACTATTTGTTCGTCGTATGCCTACTTTCTTTGAAACTTTCCCTGTTGTTCTTGTAGATGAAGATGGTATTGTTCGTGCCGATGTTCCTTTCCGTCGTGCGGAATCGAAATACAGTGTAGAACAAGTAGGTGTAAGCGTTACTTTCAATGGTGGTGAATTAGATGGATTAACTTTCAATGATCCTGCTACTGTTAAGAAGTATGCTCGTCGTGCACAATTAGGTGAAATTTTCGAATTTGATCGTGCAACACTTCAATCTGATGGAGTTTTCAGAAGTAGTCCACGTGGTTGGTTTACTTTTGGTCACTTATGCTTTGCTCTTCTTTTCTTCTTTGGTCATATTTGGCATGGAGCTCGAACTTTATTCCGTGATGTATTTGCGGGTATTGATCCAGATCTAGAGGAACAAGTAGAATTTGGTACATTCCAAAAAGTTGGTGATGAGTCAACTCGTCGTCAGACAATCTAATTTATATAATCTAAAATTTACTTTCTTATATGGAAGCTCTTGTTTATACATTTTTATTAGTTGGTACTTTAGGTATCATCTTCTTTTCAATTTTCTTCCGTGAACCGCCTCGTATTCAAAGCTAAATAATTTATGGCTAAAAATAAAATGACTTCGAGTGCTAGTCGAGTAACTATTCTTGGTACTCTTTTAAAACCTCTTAATTCTGAATATGGTAAAGTAGCTCCTGGTTGGGGTACAACACCAGTAATGGGAATTTTTATGGGTCTTTTTGCTGTATTTTTAGTAATTATCCTAGAAATCTATAACTCTAGTGTATTATTAGATGATGTTGGCATGAATTGGACTAGTCTTGGAAAATAATTGTTTCTTCGATTTTTTTAAGTGGGCTTTATAAGCCCACTTAAATTTTTTTAACGGTAGTCAAAAACTTTTATTTTTGTTAAAATATTGTTATTGATTATATTGACGGCGAGCGTAGCCAAGTGGTAAGGCAATGGATTGTGACTCCATCATGCGCGGGTTCAATTCCCGTCGTTCGCCCTCGTTAATCTTAAAAACCTTTAACTCTATAAGCCTTGGAAAGGTGACCGAGTGGCCGAAGGTGTAACATTGGAAATGTTATGTATAGGTAACTATACCGAGGGTTCGAATCCCTCTCTTTCCGTCGGGGATGTGGCGGAATGGTAGACGCTACGGACTTAAACTCCGTTGGTTTTAATAGACCGTGAGGGTTCAAGTCCCTCCATCCCCAATATACAGTAATCAAAATTAAATCCAGATTCTTTTCTTTTTTTTATTATGGCTCGCGAAAAATTTGAGCGTACAAAACCACATGTTAATATTGGTACTATTGGTCACGTTGATCATGGTAAAACAACTTTAACAGCTGCTATTACAATGGCCATGGCTTCAAACAGTGGTGCAACAGGATCTGGAAAAAAATATGATGAAATTGATTCAGCACCTGAAGAAAAAGCTCGTGGTATTACAATTAATACTGCCCATGTTGAATACGAAACAAGTAATCGACATTATGCCCATGTAGATTGTCCAGGACACGCAGATTATGTTAAAAATATGATTACTGGTGCTGCACAAATGGATGGAGCGATTTTAGTAGTATCTGGTGCTGATGGACCGATGCCACAAACGAAAGAACACTTACTATTAGCTAAACAAGTAGGAGTTCCAAACATCGTAGTATTTTTAAACAAACAGGATCAAGTGGATGATGATGAATTGTTAGAATTAGTTGAATTAGAAGTTCGCGAAACATTAACAAATTATGAATTTCCTGGCGAGGAAGTTCCTCTGGTATCTGGGTCTGCTTTATTAGCTCTTGAAGCATTAATTGAAAATCCAAACATTGAACGTGGTGAAAGTGATTGGGTAGATAAGATTCTTGAATTAATGGATCGTGTTGACGAATATGTTCCAACGCCGGAACGTGATTTAGAAAAAACATTCTTAATGGCTGTTGAGGATGTTTTCTCAATTACTGGTCGTGGTACAGTAGCTACTGGCCGTGTTGAACGTGGTTCAGTTAAAATCGGTGATACTGTTGAACTTGTTGGGTTAACTGAAACTCGTACTGTAACAGTTACAGGTTTAGAAATGTTCCAGAAAACTCTTGAAGAAAGTGTTGCGGGAGATAACGTTGGAGTACTTTTACGTGGTATTCAAAAAGAAGAAATTGAACGAGGAATGGTAATTTCCGCACCTGGTACAATTACTCCTCATACACAATTTGAAGCCCAAGTTTACGTTCTAACTAAAGAGGAAGGAGGTCGCCATACTCCATTCTTAGCTGGTTACCGTCCACAATTCTACGTTCGTACAACAGACGTAACAGGAAAAATCGACTCATTTATTAGTGATGAAGGTGAAGATACTAAAATGGTAATGCCTGGAGATCGTATTAAAATGATCGTTGATTTAATTCAACCTATTGCGATTGAAAATGGAATGCGTTTTGCAATCCGTGAAGGTGGTCGTACTGTAGGTGCCGGAGTAGTTTCAAAAATTATGGTTTAGCCTTTTAAAACTTTTCTTGGATTTATTTTTAATACTAAAAATAAGCCCAAGAAAAGTTTTCTTAAATTAAATAGAATTTATATGGATAAATGGGTAAAAAAAGTCGAGGCACCTGCACATGAATTTCACCAAAAAGGAGATCGTCCTTCGATCAAAATTGGTGATACTGTTCGAATAGGTGTACAAATTCGTGAAGGCGAACGAACTCGGATTCAAAATTATGAAGGTGTAGTAATTCGCCGACATAACGGAGGTGTTAATAGCACAATAACAGTACGTAGAATTTTTCAAGGGATTGGAATTGAACGTATATTTCCAGTGTATTCACCTGCTCTTCAAAATATTAAAGTTCTAAAAAGCGGAAAAGTTCGACGTGCGAAATTAAATTATTTACGTGAACAAAAAGGTAAAGGTGCTCGTTTAAAAGTTAAAAAATAACCTATGAGTAATATGCAATTTAAAAAGACTGTTCCTATTAAGGGTTCTCGTCGTTTCAGTAACTTACTTATAGGTATTATTGTTTTTTTAGGATCTTTCGGTTTCCTTCTTGCAGGTCTTTTTAGTTATTTAGGGTGGCTTTCTTCTATTGTATTTTTCCCTCAAGGTTTAGTTATGACCTTTTATGGCTTAGTTGGCTTATCTCTAAGTATTTATTTAGGTTTAACTATGTTGTGGGGAGTAGGGGAAGGTTTTAATGAATTTGATTTAGAAAATCAAAAAATTCGTCTTTTTCGATATGGTTTTCCAGGTAAGTCTCGCTCAATTAACCTTGAATTTTCTTTAGATGAAGTGGAAAGTGTAAAATTAGAAGTTGAACCAAGACGGACTCTTTATTTACGTCTTAAAGGAAAACGTCAATATCCGTTAACGGATGAATTTGAACCTTCTTCTTTATCCAAACTCGAAGAAGAGGCAACAGAATTAGCTCGTTTTTTAAAAGTACCGGTTGAAGGTCTTCCATGATAAAGATTTCTTATAATCAAAACCAAAAGATACAAAAAAATTCAATAGTAGTCAACTCCTATGAAAAGAGTAATTCTTTAAATTCGACAGAATCCAATCACGAATCTCGAACTATTGTAATTACTTCAGGGAAAGGTGGTGTAGGTAAAACAACTACAGCAGCTAACCTTGGAATGTCTATAGCTCGATTAGGTTATCGTGTTGCATTAATTGATGCTGATATTGGTTTACGAAATTTAGATCTTTTATTAGGTCTAGAGAATAGAATTCTATATACAGCTATGGAGGTTTTAGATGGGCAATGTCGACTCGACCAAGCCTTGATTAGAGATAAACGTTGGAAAAATCTTTCTTTATTATCTATCTCAAAAAATCGTCAACGATACAACATCACTCGTCAGGGTATGGAAAACCTTGTCCAATCGATTAAAGATCTAGGTTATCATTTTATTTTAATTGATTGTCCGGCTGGAATTGATGTTGGTTTTGTAAACGCTATTACTCCCGCTAAAGAAGCTTTAGTTATTACAACACCTGAAATAACTGCAATTCGGGATGCCGATCGAGTTGCTGGTCTATTAGAGGCTAACGAGATTTATAATGTAAAACTTATTGTCAATCGTGTGAGACCTGATATGATAAAACGAAATGATATGATGTCAGTTCGTGATGTTCAGGAAATGTTAGGAGTTCCTCTTCTTGGAGCTATTCCCGAAGATACAGATGTTATCATTTCTACGAATCGGGGAGAACCTTTAGTAACAAAAAAACGATTAACTTTGTCTGGAATTGCTTTTGAAAATGCAGCTCGTAGGTTAGTCGGAAGACAAGACTACTTAATTGACTTAGAAACTCCTTATAAGAGTGTATTCAAGCGTGTCCAAGATTTCTTCCTCGGATCTGAAAGTGCCGATTAAACGAATTTTATATACGTTATCGACAACTCATTTATTTGATCAAAATACCGAATTTAAAATTCTTATTGCAATCTCTGGTGGTCAAGATTCTACTTGTTTAGCCTCTTTTATATTAATTTGTCAAAAATTAATGAATAAAAAAAAGAGAATTCAAGTTGGATTAATCCATTGTCAACATCTTTGGGGTATGGCTTCATTAGAAATGGCAAATCAGATTGATTCTTGGGTTTATCAAATGAAAAAACTGAATATTGATGTTGTTCTTTATTCAGCTTTACCTATCTACGCAGTTCCCAGTGAATCTGCTAGTAGATCATGGCGTATAAAATTGTTTAATCGCATAGCAAAAATTTATAATTATAATTTGGTACTAACAGGTCATACATTAAATGATCAAATTGAAACTTTCTTAAGTTATCAAATTATACGAGGTTTTTATAACCCATTAAGACAAAAAGTCCTTACTCCAACCGAAAAATTTAAACCTTTTTTTTGGATAACTCGACACGAGGTTTGGCTCATTTGTTCTTTCTGGCATTTTCCTGTTTTTGCTGATTCTAGTAATAAATCATTACTTTTTACAAGATCACGTTTAAGACTTGAACTTATTCCCATTCTAAAAGCTTTTTATAATCCACAAGTTGAAAATAGTTTATTTCAAAATATTTTAGTACACAATGAAAAAACAGATTTTCTGAAGAGTTTTTCTTCAAATATCTCGCTTTTTTCAAAAGATCAAAAAGTTCTTTTAAATAGATTTGAATTACTCAAATTACCGAGATGGGTTCAACGTGAAATATGGCTTGAATCTTTTCAACGTTTAGGAGTTTATCATATCGGATTTTATTGGATTGAAAAATGTTTATTGTACTCAAAATTAAGTAAAAATTTTCATTTTCGTGGAGGAATTGTATTAAAGAGTTTCTCAGATTGGCTTATTCTTTCAAAAAATCAAAATCAACTTTAAATTTTCATTCAAAAAAATATGCTTAGTCCAAAACGTACTAAATATCGTAGACATCATCGTGGCCGTATGAAAGGAAAGGCTTCTCGCGGTAATAAAATCTCTTTTGGTGATTTTGGTCTTCAGGCATTAACGCCTTGTTGGTTATCATCGCGACAAATTGAAGCTGGACGTCGTGCAATTACTCGCTCAATCAGACGTGGTGGTAATGTATGGATCCGAGTTTTTCCGGATAAATCTGTTACAATGCGTGCTGCCGAGACACGAATGGGGTCAGGAAAAGGAGTTCCTTCTTTTTGGGTTGCAGTAATTAAACCTGGACACGTTATTTATGAAATGGATGGTGTTTCCGAGGAATTAGCCCGTGCTTCTTTACGTTTAGCTTCTGCAAAAATGCCAATGCGAACTCGTTTTATTACTAAGGAAATGGTTAATTAGTTTTGTCCTTAGAAAATATACACAAAATCGTTTAAATTATGATTCAGACTCAAACTTATTTAAAAGTTGCAGATAATACAGGTGCTCGAAAAATCATGTGCATTCGGGTATTAGGCGGTCGCAAAAAATATGCTAATGTAGGTGACTTATTTATTGGAGTTGTCAAAGAGGCAACACCCAATATGCCTGTGAAAAAATCTGATGTCGTTCGAGCTGTCGTAGTTCGAACACGTAAAGGCGTACAACGTGAAAACGGTATTACTTTACGATTCGATGAAAATGCAGCTGTAATTGTTAATGAGGAAAATCAACCTCGTGGTACGCGCTTATTCGGCCCAATTGCACGTGAATTACGAGAAAAAAGTTTCACAAAAATTATTTCATTAGCGCCAGAAGTTTTATAAAAAATTTATTCTAAACTAAAGAATTACTATGAAGCATTATAAAGAGCGCTATAATCAATTGGTAAAATCAAGTCATTTTGATACCTTTGATTATAAAAACTTACATCAATATCCTCATATCTTAAAAATTGTTGTTAATCGAGGAGTAGGAGAAGTTGCTCAAAACTCTAAATATTTGGAAACCTGTCTAGATGAATTAAGTACTATTACAGGTCAAAAACCGACTGTTACAAAATCAAAGAAAGCTATTGCAGGGTTCAAAATCCGAGAAGATATGCCTGTTGGAATGTCAGTAACATTACGTGGTGATAAAATGTATGCCTTTTTTGATCGTTTAGTTCATTTGGCATTACCGCGTATTCGAGATTTTCGAGGATTAAGTCCAAAAGGCTTTGACGGACAAGGAAATTATAGTTTAGGTTTAGAAGAACAATTAATGTTCCCAGAAATTGATTATGATCAAATTGATCAAATTCGTGGAATGGATATTTGTTTAGTAACTTCGTGTAAAACCGATGCCGAAGGATTCAGCCTACTTCAAGGTTTAGGCGTTCCATTCGCATCAAAATAAGTTCTTAAAAAAAAAATTGTTTATTATGTTAAAACGTAATTCAAGTGATTCCATTAGTGCTTTTTTTACGCAAATTAGAAATGCGATTTTAGCACAACGTAAAACAGTTTGTGTGCCTCAGACTAATGTTAATTGGGATCTGGCTTCGTTACTTCTTCGCGAAAACTTTATTGAAGGGGTTTTTAAATTATCACCAAAATTGGAATTTTTTATTGTTGTATTAGGTGATGATTCATCTTCTGAAAAAATATTAAATATGAATCGACTAAGTCGCCCAAGTAAACGTGTCTATGTTAAACATAACCGTATAAAAAACACACTGGACGGTATGGGTTTAGTTCTTTTAAGTACTTCACAAGGTGTAATGACTGGTCAGGAAGCATCTGCGAAATCTCTTGGTGGTGAACTTTTATGTGAGATTTGGTAGCGTGAAGGGAGTAGAAATGGAAGGAAAGATCACCCAAGCCCTTTCCAATGGTCTTTTTCGTGTTGAATTAGAAAATGGGTTTATTGTACTAAGCCATTTATCTGGAAAAATTCGACGAAATAGGATTAAAATTATTGTTGGTGATCGTGTTAAAGTCGAATTAAGCGCCTACGATTTAACTCGAGGTCGTATTATTTATCGATTATAGAATAAAATATTTATTTAAAAAAAATTAAAATTATGAAAGTACGCGTTTCAGTTAAAAAAATGTGCTCGAATTGTCGAGTTATTAAAAGACGTGGCCGTGTAATGGTCATTTGTAAAAAGAATCCAAAACATAAACAACGTCAAGGTTAATAAAAAAAATAATATTTATGGTAATTCGTAAACCAAAACAGAAAGTAACTAAAGGTATTATTTATGTAAACTCAAGCTTTAATAATACAATAGTAACTATTACTGATTTAAATGGAGATGTTTTATGCTGGTCTTCCGCAGGGTCCTGCGGATTTAAAGGAGCACGTAAAGGAACTCCTTTTGCCGCTCAAGTTGCATCGGAACGTGCGAGTAAAGCAGGTTATGAAAAAGGTCTTCGTAAAGTAGCCGTTTTCGTCCATGGGCCAGGTCCAGGTCGTCGAGCAGCTACACGGGCTATAAGTAAAACAGGACTTGTAGTCACTGTTTTTCGTGAAACTACTGGGTTACCTCACAATGGATGTCGTCCACCTAAACAACGTCGATTATAAATTAAAGATTCCTGTAAATCATAATATAAATGGCTCAAGATTATCAAATAGATTGTTTAGCTGATAATTTATTGTCTCCAACGAGACGTTATACCCGATTAGGTTTAGGTCCATTCCAAAAAGGACAGGCTCTGACTCTAGCCAATAATATTCGCCGAGCGTTATTAGATGGGGTCCCGGGTTGGGGAATTACGGGAGCTTCTTTTCAAGGTGCTAAACATGAGTTTATGGTTCTGGAAGGGATTCGAGAATCTGTTTTAGAAATTTTATTAAATTTGCGCGAAGTAGTTCTTACACCAGAATGTGAAATAGAAACTCAAAGTTTTTTAGGTTCAGTTCATAAGCAAGGACCCGGGTGTGTTTATGCAAAAGATTTAGTATTACCAAAAGGATTAAAAATTATCGATCCGGATCAATTAATTGCTACGTTAAGTAGAGATGGTCAACTTTCGGGCAACTTTATTATCGAAAAAGGGACCAAGTTTGATCTTAAACCTTTTGATTCCCGAACAACACCTTTTCTGTCGATCGGAGGCTCATTTTTTCCTGTGAAAAGAGTAAATTACACAATTAAAAATGAATTAAACCCTATTACAAACAATGAGAATGAATATATTTTCTTAGAGCTATTAACTGATAATAGTATTCATCCTCGTAGAGCAATTTTAATTGCAGTCAATTATTTATTTGAATTATTTAATCCTTTAAAGGAATCTCTAGTATAAAAAAAATATTATGCCACGAAAAAAATCAGCTCGAACACTAAAACGGGAGGTCAAACCAGATCCAGTTTTTCAAAGTGTAACTATTCAGGCTTTAGTAAATCATGTTCTAAAGAACGGTAAAAAAAGATTAGCTTATCGTATTGTTTACGGTGCTATGGAACAAATTGAAACTCAAACTGAACAAAGTCCGTTAGAAATTGTAGAAAAAGCTATTCAAAATGCAACACCTTCTACCTTAGTAAAAGCTAAACGTGTACGAGGTTCAACATATCAAACCCCCAACACATTAGATCCACAGCGAGGTCGTTCTTTTGCAATACGTTGGATACTTCAATCAGCACGTTCACGTGCTGGGAAAGGTATGGTGAGTAAATTAAGCCAAGAACTTTTAGATGCTTCACGTCAACTTGGTGGAGCGGTAAAACGTCGTGATGAAATGCATCGTATGGCAGAATCAAACCGTCGCAACTAAAAAATTCTTGTGATTTAATAATAAAAGAATTATATATGAGTACAACAACAAATAAAAAAATACGTAAACGTATTTTAAGTGAAGCAAAACGTCGAGATTTAATTGTGAAATTAAAGCATACATCGTTTAAAAAAGGTATGCAATCTAATAGAAAAGAGACTCATTTAGATCTTAATAATGTATTAGATTATAAAAATACACTTTTATTAAGACGTCTTATTTCAACTCAAGGTCGTATTTTACCACGTCGTGTTACCGGATTAACAGCTAAGCAACAACGCCAATTAGCTCGATCCGTTAAACGTTCACGTGAAATGTGTTTAATTGCTGTCGTTCGACGACGAGGGGGTCAAAAATGACAAGAGTAAAACGTGGATCAGTAGCGCGTAAACGTCGCCGCCAAATTTTAAAATCCAATAAAGGAGCTCGTGGGTCCAATTCAAAATTATATAGACCTGCACAACAACACCGTATGAAAGCTTTACGCTATGCCTATGTTGACCGTCGTTTAAAGAAACGTGAAGCACGTCGACAATGGATTGTGCGTTGTAATAGTGCAACAAGGTTCTACGGTGTAGGTTATAGTACATTTATTCATAATTTAGCTAAAAGCCAAGTTCGATTAAATAGAAAAGTATTAGCTCAATTAGCAATGTCTAATCCAGAAGATTTTAAAGGTATTCTACAACTTGTTTTAGAAAAAACTGATTAGAGAATTTTTATTTTATTTGAATTAAAAACTATATATGAGTAAAGTACTTTGGACGAAATGTGACCAATGCGGATCCATTCTTTATATTAAACACCTAAAAGAGCATTATCATGTTTGCTTAAATTGTGGGCATCATCTTCAATTAACGAGTAATGATCGAATTGAATATTTGATGGATTCAAATAGCTGGCAACCTTTAGATGATCACATTCAACCTTGTGATCCCTTAAATTTTAAGGATCAAAAAGCATATTCAGATCGAATAATCGAAGCTCAAGAACGAACTGGTCTAAAAGATGCTGTTCAAACGGGTATTGGTAATATTGATGGTATCCCAGTTGCTTTAGGCGTCATGGATTTCCATTTTATGGGAGGAAGCATGGGTTCCGTAGTAGGTGAAAAGATAACCCGTTTAATTGAAAAAGCTACTCAGTTGGGATTACCTGTTATTTTAGTTTGTGCTTCTGGTGGTGCGCGTATGCAAGAAGGTATTCTTAGCCTAATGCAAATGGCTAAAATTTCTGCTGCACTTCAAGTTCATCAAAATGAAGCAAATTTGGCTTATATTTCAATACTAACTTCACCAACAACTGGTGGTGTAACTGCTAGTTTTGCGATGCTAGGAGATTTAATTCTAGCGGAGCCAAAAGCTTTAATTGGATTTGCTGGACGTCGAGTTATCGAACAGACATTGCAAGAAAAATTACCAGATAATTTCCAAACATCCGAGTACCTTTTAAAACATGGGTTATTAGATTTAATAATACCTCGTCCACTTTTAAAACAAGCATTATCTGAACTTCTTTTACTTTATAAAGAAGCTCCGCTTAAACGACGTGGTCAACTTACTTATGGTGTTAAAAAAGGACTATATCCAGAATTTGATAAAAAGTTACGCACTGAATGGCGTACAAAACCCAATGAAAGTACTTTAAGACAGGTGTTTGATTACTTAAAGAATAAAGGTTTTTCATTAACTGAAGAGAAATTTAAGGAACTAGTCAATAGTGAAGAAGGAGACCCTAATTCATTATTTGAAAAAGCTTTAACCCTTGTTCATAATTCAGGTGTTGAATGGTCTGTTCATTAAAAACAAAAAAGTCTACCTCAGTCTGGATTCGAACCAGAAATCTCGACTTAGAAGGTCGATGTGATAATCCCTTTCACTACAGAGGTAAAAAAAAATCCTCCTTAGGTTAATGTTAACCTAAGGAGGAATAGAAATATAAAAGCATCTATGGCCGAGGGGTCGAAGGCAGAGGACTCATAATCCTCCTCCCATTTAGGGCGTCGCTGGTTCAAATCCAGCTAGATGCATTTAATTAATCTTCATGTTCTTCAAAAGGATCACGTAGTTCATCGGAAGGTGGTCCAAAACCTACGTAAATAGAGTAAGCAGTTAAGCTTAGAAGCAAACATGAAATAAAAACGGCTGAAAACAGAGCTGTAATATCCATAATTAAAAAAATATATATACTGGGGCGGAAGGATTCGAACCTCCGAATGGCGGGATCAAAACCCGCTGCCTTACCACTTGGCGACGCCCCATTTTGCCAGGAACCAGATTTGAACTGGTGACACGAGGATTTTCAATCCTCTGCTCTACCAACTGAGCTATCCCGGCGTTTCCGACTGGGTCAGGTGGGACTCGAACCCACGACCAGTCGGTTAAAAGCCGAATGCTCTACCTACTGAGCTACTAACCCGTCTTCTTTTATTTTAGCGAAAACTTACTGCAGCTTGCCATACAAACGCAAGTAAGAAGAAAAATAGTGGAATTATTGGTAGAACATTTACAATCGGATCAAATGGAGCGTAAGCTTCAGGCAACTTAGCAAGCCAAATCATTAACATTTCTTTCGAACCTCCTAAAAAGGATTAAAAATTGAAACTAATAAAGGATAAAGGAACGTTTTAATTTAAAAATTACCCGGCAGCGGATACTGTTTTTACGTAAAGGATTAAAAGAAAAGAAGTTGGAATGATAACAAATAATGCTGTAGCGATTACACCCAGGATATTTACTTCCGCCATAATATAATTTCCTCCTTATATTATTTTTGCATATTTTTTTGAGCTTTACCAAAAAAATAAAAAATTAAGTATTTAAAAAAAAAGGCCTTTTTTTTAATGGAGGCGACACCCAGATTCGAACTGGGGATCAAGGATTTGCAATCCCCTGCCTTACCACTTGGCTATGTCGCCGGTCTTCTAGTGAGAGTCTAGCTATAGTACTCTACTACTAAAAGTTCATTAATCTGCAAACCACTCCAATCCATACGAGGATCTGATTGGATTTTACCAGAAAGTCCATCGGGTCTTACATTTAAATGAGGTGGAAGAGCTGTACGTTTTGTACGTTGTGCAGTTATTTGAGTTAAGTTTTCAACTAAAGTTTGGGATTTCTTTACTGGTTTAACTTCTACAGAATCCCCAATGCAACATCCATAACTTGGAATATTAATTGATTTTCCATTAACTAAAATATGACCATGGGTTACAAGCTGACGAGCAGCAATAACAGTAGGGGCAAAACCTAGACGAAAAATAATATTGTCAAGGCGTAATTCTAAGCTTTTCATTAGGGAACGACTTGTCGAACCGCTTGCTTGCTTAGCTTTTTTAACATATCGAACTAATTGATTTTCACTTAGTCCGTAGTGGAAACGCAACTTTTGCTTTTCACATAAGCGAATCCCATATTGCGATAATCGAGGTCGCATTGGACGTCTTTTAGGTGTCTTTCTAGTTAAACCAGGAAGATTACCTAATCGCTTAACAATTTTAACACGTGGGCCACGGTAACGAGCCATAAATCTTATAAATATTGACTTAATAAAAATAAAACCAAATTTCTACCTTAAATTATACCATAGACATTAAATCTTTAATAGACCTTAAATTTAAATAAATAATAATTACTAAATAAGTTATAAAGTATTGACTCTAAGTTGAATCAAAGTTAAAATAAGAATATCGGGGTGTAGCGCAGTTTGGTAGCGTACCTGTTTTGGGAACAGGTGGTCGCAGGTTCAAATCCTGTCACCCCGATGGACGCTCTTAGTTCAGTTGGTAGAACGCAGGTTTCCAAAACCTGATGTCGTGGGTTCAAGTCCTACAGAGCGTGGAACGAATAACAAGTGAAACGAATGAATATTCTCCATTTTTTTGAGATTTAAGTATAGCATCAAATTATGCCTATTGGTGTACCTAAGGTAGCTTTCCGGCTTCCGGGAGAATCAATGCCTCAATGGATTGATTTATATAATCGTTTATATCGTGAAGGATTATTATTTTTATGTAATGAATTGGACGATGAATTAGCAAATCAATTAATTGGTATTATGCTTTATTTATCATCAGAAGATGAAAAACGTGAACTCTATGTTTATATTAATTCCCCAGGAGGTTCTGTAACTTCAGGTATTGGGGTTTATGACGCAATGCATTATATTGGTGTTGATATAACAACACTTTGTATAGGTACAGCAGCATCAATGGCTTCCTTTATTTTAACAGGTGGTACACGAGGAAAGAGAATAGGCCTTCCTCATTCCCGCATGATGATTCATCAACCAGAAGGAGGAAATCAAGGTCAAGCAGCAGAAATTTTTGAAGAATCTGTCGAGGTTATGCGTATTCGACGCCAAGTTGCGCAAATTTATGCAGAACGTACTGGTCAAGGGATCTCTGTTATTTCACAGGACATGGATCGTGACTGGTTTATGACGTCGGCTCAAGCAAAAGAATATGGCTTAATTGATGAAGTGGCAGTAGCCTAGTTTAAACTCTTTTAGTTTTTCACATGATTCTTTTAATTTGATGAATTATTATTCTCTTCCAGATATGGCAGAAGCTCATCGTCAGAGCTTTTTTCGCTTTTTAAACCATAATTTGAAAGAAGAATTAGAACAAATCTTTCCGCTTTATTTACAAAAAGGACGAATCCAAGTAATATTACATTCTAAGTCTCTCCATTTTGAAGCACCAGATTTAAGTTTAAAAAATGCTTTTATACAAAGAACATCGTATAGCATTTCTATTTATTTTCTAGTTACCTTCATCGATTGGGAAAAAAATTCCAGTCGAACAGAAAGACTTTGCTTTGGTTCAGTCCCACTTTGTACTTCAGGCGGTTGGTTTTTGGTCCGTGGTTTACGAAGAATTATTTTGCATCAACTGGTACGAAGTGCTGGTTGTTATGCATCTGTTTTTAATGAAACAAAAAACTTAATAGAAGAAAAAGATCGTGAAAGTTTGAAACCAAGTGAACATATCGGTTTAACCACTTTTCAAAAATCTGAGGTTTTAATTCTTCCACAACAAGGTCCATGGTTAAGATTCTTTCTTGATTCAACTGGTGTCTTTTCCATTCAATGGGGAAAGACAAAAGATCAATGTGGTTCTGCGTTTCTTTTTCTTCGAGCGATGGGAATTAGTTCTAGAAGAATTTCAGACTTACTTAATGTAAATTCCTTTGAATTCCCTTATATTTCCTCGAATCAAGCTACATTTGAATTAGGATTTCATTCAAAAAAAGGCTTAAGTTCACGAAGAGCTTTTTATCAACGTTTTTTCAATTCTACTAATTATACATTAGGCGAAGTTGGACGCTTTCGACTTAATCGACGTTTTAATTTATCGATTCCATTAGAAAATCAATATCTTTGCGCAGAAGATATTTTTAGTATTTTTAATTATTTAGCTGCTTTAAGCATTGGTCTAAAGCAAAGTGATGATATTGATAATCTAGAAAATAAACGATTAAAATCGTGTGGTGATTTTCTAACAGGAGCTTTTCAAACAGGATTAAAAATTGGTTTAAAGAATTTAAAAACTAATTTAGAAAACTCCATCTCACCCACAACAACGAGTGAGAACGGTCTCTCTACTTTTTGGGGGGTAGAAAATACTCATTTTTGTTCGACAATTTTTCAACAATCATTTCAGGACTTAAAATCTCCGGTTTTTAGAGAGAAAAATCGATCAAATTCGCGTATTTTTAATAATAAACAGAATAATACATTAAACAACTTTAAAGAATATCGATTAAATCTTTCAATTTCCTACCGTATTACTTCTGCTTTCCATTCCTTTTTTGCTACAAGTGCTGTCTCTCAGCCTACCCATCAAACTAATCCTATTGATGCTCTAACACACGCTCGGCGTTGTACTTCACTAGGTCCAGGTGGACTAACGCGAGAACATGCAGGAATTGCTGTTCGAGGTATTCATCCAAGCCATTTTGGTCGATTATGTCCTGTAGAAACACCTGAAGGTCAAAATACGGGATTGGTTAATTCACCATCTTTTTCTACTAGAGTTAATTTATATGGGTTCTTTGAAACACCTTATTGGCCTATTAATTCACAACAAGTTATTAAAGATCAAGGTGCAATTTATTTATCACCAAATCAAGAAACTCAACTCTGGGTTATGCCGAATGAAAGTTTAGTTTCTAAAAGTGGTTATTTATCAAAATCTTCGTTATTAAGTCGTTCTGGAAATGATTTTGCATATTTACCTCCAACTGAAATAAATTATTTAGGAGTTTTGCCGAACCAAATGTTCTCTTTAGGTGCTTCACTAATTCCTTTTATGGAGCATGATGATGGAAACCGAGCTTTAATGGGATCTAATATGCAGCGTCAAGCAGTACCTTTACTAAATAATGAACGCCCTTTAGTCGGAACAGGTTTAGAAAGTGTAGTTGGAAGTGATACGCGTGTAGGTGTACGTTCCATTGCTAGTGGGTACATTTATTACGTAAGTGGTAAAAAAATATTAGTTCATAGTTTGATTCATTGGCGCCGATCAAAGATGGTTTTCGAGACAATTGAATACCAGCTAGGTCGCTATGAATCATCTAATCAAGGTACTTGTATTGACCAAAAACCGATTGTAAACGAAGGTGATTGGATAAAAGCCGGTGATCTTTTAGCTGAAGGTTATGCTACCAAAGGGGGTGAGTTATCATTAGGTAGAAATCTATGCGTTGCTTATCTTCCTTGGGAAGGATATAACTATGAAGACGCGGTTCTAATAAATGAGTCACTCGTTTATCAAGATGTTTTAACATCCATTCATATAGAAAAATATGAAACAGAATTATCAATTAGACGAATAGGTAAAAAACAAATCCAAGAAAAATTATCGGGAGAATGTTCCCCGAGTCATCCAATCCCAGGTGCAACACAAGAACAATTAGCTAAATTAAATGAAGAAGGAATAATCCGTGAAGGGGTTTGGGTAGAATCCAATGATATCTTAGTAGGAAAATTAATTCCTAGCCAAGTGGAATTGCGTCCAGAGGAACGGTTAGTTCATGCTATTTTTGGAACGAAACCTCCAGCTTACCAAGATGCTTCCTTCCGTTTACCTAAATATGTGGAAGGACGAGTAATTCGTGTAGAACGGTTTAAAAATAAAAACATGGAAAATACCATTTTTCGTATTTTTATTGCTCAACAAAGACGTATTCAAGTCGGTGATAAGATTGCGGGTAGACACGGTAATAAAGGTGTAATTTCCCGTATTTTACCTCGCCAAGATATGCCCTATCTTCAAAATGGGCTTGATGTTGATATCGTTTTAAATCCTTTAGGTATTCCGTCACGTATGAATGTAGGTCAAGTGTATGAAGGTCTTTTAGGATTAGCGAGTCGATACGTAGGTCGTTGTTTTCGTGTTTTACCCTTCGATGAAGGGTTTGGTTGTGAAACATCGAGAGGTATTGTTTATAGTCAACTTGCACAAGCAAGAAAACAAACAGGGCAAACATGGTTGTTTGATCCACAATCTTCAGGTAAAAGTAGGGTCTTTGATGGTCGAACCGGTGATGTTTTTGAACAAAGTATTTTAGTAACTCAATCATACATTTTAAAATTAGAACATCAAGTTGATGAAAAAATTCATGCAAGATCAACAGGACCTTATTCTTTAATTACTCAACAACCAGTTCGTGGGCGATCCCGTCAAGGTGGTCAACGTTTAGGTGAAATGGAAGTTTGGGCGATTGAAGGTTATGGGGCAGCTTATTTACTTTATGAAATGCTAAGTATTAAAGCAGATGATTTAGTTGGACGCCAACAAGCTGCTACTGAAATACTTCGCCGTCATTATGGACCTACTCCTATTTCAGCTCAACGCGATACCCGACCAGAATCTTTTCAAGTTTTAGCTAGTGAATTACGAGCTTTATGCTTAGATTTCCAATACCCTCTTTAAAAAAATAACGGAATAATTTAATGATTAATTTTGGTCATACATCAATTCGATTTGCTTCACCAGAAATGATTCGATTCTGGGCTCAACGAAAATTCCCAAACGGAAAAATTATCGGTGAAGTTACTAATCCAGAAACACTCCAATATAGAACACAAAAGCCAGTTCCTGGAGGGCTTTTTTGCGAAGCTATTTTTGGGCCAACTGTTGAAAATGATTGTTGGTGCGGTTTTTTAGGAAAAATGGAACGCCGTGGTAAATCAAAATCTTTCAAGTATTGTCCAAAATGCTTTGTTGAAAAGAAGAATCCAAGGATTCGTCGTTATCGATTAGGTTATATTGAATTAAAAACTCCTGTTGTACATCCATGGCTTTTAAAAAGTGTTCCAAATTATTTATCTTTACTTTTAAATCTTAAAAGAAAAGAACTATTAGATTTTGCTTATTGCCATCAAACTATAAAAATAGTTTCAACGGAAACAAACTCTTTTACTTCCTTTGGATATGCCTTGAATCATGAAACTTTCTCAGTTCATCAACAATTTAAACGTTTAAATCCAAATCGTTTTGAATTAGGGTTAGTAGCTTCTTTTGGTATTCGTGATTTTGATAAAATACCTAATATTAAAGGAGTACCACATTCAAATGGACCCATTAAACTTAAAAGTAATATACAGCCGACTAAATTATGTACAGGTGGAGAAGCAATTGAATATTTATTACGTCAAATTAATTTAGAGCGGGAGCTCCAATTACTTTTAAAATCAATTTCAGAGGTTCAAAAAGAGCTTTCAGTTGTTCCAATTGTTAAAAATCATTTTAAACAGCCACCAAAATCTTTTTCTCGTTTTTATACAAAGTTAAAAAAAGATGTCCGTCGATTAAAAGTTATTAATGCCCTCTCAGAAGGGTCTGTTGAGCCGGATTGGTTTATTTTAAAAGCTATTCCGGTTTTACCTCCTGAATTACGTCCAATTTTACGCCTCCCTAACGGTGTTTTTGCTGTTTCGGATTTAAACACTTTATATAGAAAAATCCTAATACGTAATAATCGTTATCAAACGTTTGTTCAATTAGGACTTTGGGGAGCGGTATTAATGGAAAAACGTTTATTGCAAGAAGCCGTAGATCAATTAATTGAGACAAAACGTACAGGTTCTAGTTTCAATCAAAAACGAGTCTTAAAATCTCTTTCAGATACGTTAAGAGGTAAACAAGGTAGATTTCGTCAATATTTATTAGGTAAGCGAATCGATTATTCTGGTAGATCAGTTATCGTCGTAGGCCCTGAGTTACGATTAAATCAGTGTGGTTTACCCCGAGAAATGGTTCTAGAATTATTTCAACCTTTTTTAGTCGCTCGATTAATTGGTAGATCTAATTTGGCGCGTTCTGTTCGACAAGCTAAAACGTTTCTCCAAAACCCACCTACCCGTTTGTGGCCTTTAATTCAATCTTGTATTGCCGAACATCCTATCCTATTAAACCGGGCTCCAACTTTACATCGTTTAGGCATTCAAGCTTTTGAACCTAAAGTTGTTTCAGGACGTGCGATTCTTTTGCACCCTTTAGTGTGTCCTGCATTTAATGCAGACTTTGATGGAGATCAGATGGCTGTTCATATACCATTATCAATTGAATCGATCTGTGAAGCTCGTATTTTAATGTTAGCTACTCACAATTTACTATCTCCCGCAACAGGACAGCCAGTAACATTACCAAGCCAAGACATGGTATTAGGATGTTATTTTTTAACAGCAGATGCCCAGATTTATCAAAAAGGATTCTATCAAACTTTTGAAGAAATTTTACAAGCTTATGAACAAAATTTATTAGGACTACATACTTGGGTATGGATGCGTTGGGATGAGCCTTTTACGGCTTGGATAAACGAAGAATGTCCGTTAGAGATAAGAATTCATCCGAAAGGATTTCGGGTTGAAATCTATAAATCCAGTATCCGTTTTTATGAAAAATCTGGTTTATTAACTAGTCAATATATCAAGACGACGCCAGGTCGTGTTTTATGGAATCAAGCAATTTATGATGTATTTCAATCAACATTTTGATAAAACAAAACTACGTTTATTTATTGCTTGGCTACTAAGTCAACTTGGTGGCTGGCATACTATTCAAGCGCTCGAACGTTTCAAAAAGATTGGTTTTGGATATGCTACCCAAGCTGGAGTTTCTTTAGGTGTAGATGATTTAGCTGCTCCACCCTTGAAAGTTGGGTTTGTAAAAGCTACTTCAACATTTGTTCAATCTTCTTTTGCAGGTCAATCCATGGGGTCTGAAAAAGCTCAACGTGTTATTGATTCTTGGTTATCTGCTAGTGAAGTTTTAAAAGACGCAGTAGTAGACCATTTCTTGCAAACTGATCCTTTAAATCCAATCTATATGATGGCTTTTTCAGGGGCACGGGGAAGCTTAACCCAAGTTCGTCAATTGGTGGGTATGCGGGGTTTAATGGTGGATCCCATGGGGAATATTTTAACTTTACCTGTACAGAATTCTTTCCGTGAAGGATTAAGTGTAACCGAATATTTAATTTCATGTTATGGAGCACGAAAAGGCTTAGTCGATACAGCTTTGCGAACTGCAAAATCAGGTTATTTAACTCGTAGATTAGTCGATGTAGCCCAAGACGTTTTAATTCGTCGAATCGACTGTGGTACAAAAAAAGGAATTTTTTTAACGGATTTAAAGACTCCGGAAGGCAATCTTTTACGTCCACTAAATAAAAGGTTAATAGGTCGAGTATTATTACCTTCTAACCAAACGATTGATGAAAAATTATTAAAAAATTTAAAACATTTAGATAAAATTCATGTTCGTTCACCATTAACTTGTATCCCTAGTATTGGAACCGGGAGTCCAGATGTATGCCAACTATGTTATGGTTGGAATCTTGGGCGAGGAAAATTCGTTCAGATTGGGGAAGCTGTAGGTATTTTAGCCGCTCAATCCATCGGAGAACCAGGAACTCAATTAACCATGCGTACATTCCATACTGGTGGGGCAGTTTCTGGTCGGGTAAGTGGTCGATTACGAGCTATTCGAGCTGGAAGACTGTGTTTTCATAAAAAAGTACCCGGTTGCTTAACACGAACTTCTGGAGGTGAATTAGGGTTTTTAGTTTATAGTTGGTGTCGGTTCTCAATATTTACACCGGATAAAAATAATTTTAAAAGGTTAGATTATAAAGTCGCCCCAGGGGCTTGTTTATTAGTTCGTCATGGCCAATGGGTTAGAAAATTCCAGGATTTAGCTTTTTCCCCCATTTCTAAATCTGAAATGAATCCGGTATTAAAGGAATATAAAACAAGTACGGGATTTCATGCTCAATGGGTTTATAGTTCGTTTAATAAATCTATTTGGTTAGTTGCACTTTCAAATTCTATCTTTTTCAATTCAATAACTAATTACGGTGATTTATTAGGATTTGGTGAATTTCAGTCTACGGGAATTCTTTTTAAAGGATCTGATTTTAAACGAATTGAGTTTACAAAATTAAAAAAGGAAAAAGCTTTAGGGGCTTTTATATTAGAAAAAACAGGTCTTCGCCGTCAACAAATTAATTTAGAAACCGGTCGTTTAATTGCTTACCAACGAAATTGGGTTTGTCTTCAAAAAGCTCAACGAAGTTTAATCAATAATCAAAAGTTAGAAAAGGAAACACATTTAAATCAAGAAGGTCAATGGGTACCAAGGGGAACTTTTTTAGGATCATTTACTTACACTCGACCTCTTTCAGGGGATATTGTACAAGGTTTACCTCGTATCGATGCACTTTTTGAAGCTCGTTCTACAACTGGCCTTTCCGAGAAAATGATTAAAATTTTCAATAACCTTTTATCCAGAGAGATTAATTGTAAGAAAGCTACTCGATTAGCTTTTACTTTCATACAAAATGAATTGATTATTAGAATTCAAGAGGCTTATTTGGACCAAGGAGTTCAGATTGATGAGAAGCATCTCGAGGTAATTGTACGTCAAATGACGTCAAAAGTTTTAGTTAATTCTTCAGGGGATAGCCCATGCGCACCCGGAGATTTGTTACCTCTGGAAGAAGCCGAAGCTTTATGTACTGCCTTAAGCACATTAGGAATGGAAGAATTAACATATGAACCAACTTTAATTGGTATTACAAAAGCTGCCTTACAAAAAAAGGGTTTTCTTTCACCAGCAAGTTTCCAAGATACTATTAGAGTTCTTTTAAAAAGCTCGTTAGAAGCTCAACAAGATCCCGTACGTGGATTAAAAGAACATGTTATTTTAGGGCAAAGTCTTCCTTTGGGGACAGGGCATCCATCCAGTCAATTAACTACTTAACTTTTAGTCTATTCTTTTTACGATTACTTCTTTATACTTATTATTAAAATTATTGATAAAATAAAAAATATAAGACTTAACTAACTAAAGAAATAATAATATAATGTTTTTTGAAAATGTTGTAAAAGTAGGAGGCCATTTAGGTCACACTACGCGTACGTGGCATCCAAAGATGGCACCGTACATTTTTGATAATCGTGATGGAGTCCATGTTTTAGATATGGTTCAAACTGAGATTTATTTAAATCAAGTAAAACAGTTCCTATCACGGGCTAAACAACAAGGTTCCACAGTTTTATTTGTTGGAACTAAACCTCAAGCGTCTAATGCTATTGAGTTAGCTGCGAAGTCATGTAACGCTTTTTATATTAATCAGCGTTGGCTTGGTGGTCTTTTAACAAATTGGTCTACTCTACGACGTTCTATTGCACTTTTAAATCGGATGGATGTTATTAAAGATAAAGGTATCCTAGAAACACTTCCGAAAAAATTAAAATCTTCATTTTATCGTGAACATGCGCGTTTAGATAAATATTTAGGTGGTATTAAATCGATGAGATCTATACCAGACGTGGTAATTATTGTAGGTCAGGACAAGGAAAATATTGCTTTAAATGAATGTAAAAAATTGGGGATTCGTACAATAACTTTACTGGATACTAATTCAAATCCTGAATTAGCCGATCTTTTCATTCCAATGAATGATGATTCTATGAAGGCAATTCGTTCTGTGCTTCAACAACTTTCTTTTGAGCTTGCTAAAGCATAGTCTCATCAGCTTTCCTGTTTAGTACAGGACTGCTAGAATAAAAATAGAGAATAATTTCATCTATCAGATTATCTCTTAGTTAAAATCTCTATATTAAATAATTGAAAATGAATTTAGCCTCTATTGCATCGATATCGGTTGGTCAACATCTTTATTGGCGTACTGGTTCATTTCAAGTACATGGTGAAGCTTTATTAAGTTCATGGTTTGTTCTAATTGTACTCGCCGTTTTATCTCTTTTAGGAAATTCTTCCCTAAAAGCTGTTCCGGAAGGATTACAAAACGTAACTGAGTTTGGATTAGAATTTGTTCGTGATATCGCTCAAACCCAAATTGGTGAAGAAGAACATAAAGAGTGGGTTCCTTTTATTGGAACAATCTTTTTCTTTGTTTTTATCTCTAATTGGTCAGGAGCTTTACTTCCTTGGCGTGTTATCGAATTACCAAATGGTGAATTAGGTGCACCAACCAATGATATTAATACAACTGCCGCTTTAGCGTTACTAACATCGATTGCATATTTTTATGCAGGTATTAGTAAAAAAGGCCTTGGTTACTTTAAACGTTATGTTAGTCCAGCTCCTTTTTTATTACCGATCAACGTATTAGAAGATTTTACCAAACCGCTTTCTTTAAGTTTCCGTTTATTTGGTAATATCTTAGCTGATGAGCTAGTAGTTGGAGTACTTCTTCTATTAGTTCCATTACTTGTTCCAGTGCCTTTGATGTTACTAGGCTTATTTACAAGTGCCATTCAAGCTTTAGTTTTTTCAACTCTTGCAGGTGCTTATATTGGTGAATCTTTAGAAGATCATCATTAGTTTTTTAATTAATTTTTTAATTTCGACTTTATCTTGAAGAAATAAAAAAAAATAATAAAATAAAATTTTTTAAATACAAAAAAAGATTATGAATCCATTAATTGCTGCTGCTTCTGTTGTTGCTGCTGGTTTAGCTGTTGGTTTAGGTTCCATTGGACCTGGTATTGGACAAGGTACTGCTGCAGGTTATGCTGTAGAAGGTATCGCTCGTCAACCTGAAGCGGAAGGAAAAATCCGTGGTGCACTTTTATTAAGTTTCGCCTTCATGGAATCTCTAACTATTTATGGTCTAGTAGTAGCTTTAGCTTTAATTTTCGCTAATCCTTTCTCATCATAAAACAAGTTTATTGGTTTTATGGGCATTCAGTTCAATCTTAATATTTTTGAAACCAACCTAATCAATCTAAGTATTGTTGTTAGTGTTGTTATTTTTGTGATTGGAGATGCTTTTAAAGTCTCATTACAAGAACGTAAACAAGGAATTGTTACGGCTCTTAATGAAGCAAATGAACGTTATGAACAAGCGCAAGCTCAGCTGAACGAAGCATTATCTCGCTTAGAAGCTGCAAAAAGTAAAGCACAGTCTATTCAACAAGAAGCACCTGCGAATGCTCTTCAACAAAAAGAAAGTATTCAATCACAGTTCGCTTTAGAAGAAGATCGTGTTAATAAACAATTTGAAAATGATATTTATTTAGCACGCGCTCGTATGACTAAAACTCTATATACGCATATGGTTCATGCTAGCATTTCCAAAGCACGTAGTTCTCTTGTAACTCATTTCAGTCAAGTCGGTCATACTAAATCATTTTCAGTAATGGTTGATCTGATTGATTCTGAAAAAGAAGTAGCTTTAGCATAGGAAAAAACATGGTCAAAATTCGTCCAGATGAAATTAGTACAATTCTCCGTCAACAAATTGAAGAATATACCCAACAAGTCGATGTTACGAATGTTGGTACTGTTCTTCAAGTAGGTGATGGTATTGCTCGTGTCTATGGTTTAGACCGAGTAATGGCAGGAGAATTACTTGAATTTGAAGACGGAACTATTGGTATTGCCTTAAACCTAGAAAGCGACAACGTAGGTGTCGTTTTAATGGGTGAAGGTTTAGCTATCCAAGAAGGTAGTTCCGTTAGCGCAAGTGGTAAAATTGCGCAAATCCCGGTAGGTGAGAAGTTTTTAGGTCGCTTAGTTGATCCTCTAGCACGTCCAATTGATGGAAAAGGTGAGATCCCTTCTTCCGAGACACGCTTAATTGAATCTAACGCACCAGGTATTATTGCTCGTCGTTCTGTATATGAACCTTTACAGACAGGTTTAGTTTCAGTTGATGCAATGATTCCAATTGGTCGAGGACAACGTGAGCTTATTATTGGAGATCGTCAAACAGGTAAAACTGCTATTGCGACAGATACAATCTTAAACCAAAAAGGTAAAGATGTAGTTTGTGTTTATGTTGCAATTGGTCAAAAAGCATCAACTGTAGCACAAATTGTAGATACTCTAGAATCTCAAGGAGCAATGGAGTATACAACAATCGTTACAGCGAATGCTGACTCTCCGGCAACTTTACAATATTTAGCACCGTATACTGGAGCAGCATTAGCTGAGTACTTCATGTACAACGGACGTCATACCTTAGTAATTTATGATGATTTGTCGAAACAAGCTCAAGCTTATCGTCAAATGTCACTTTTACTGCGTCGTCCACCAGGTCGTGAAGCTTATCCAGGGGATGTTTTCTATTTACATTCACGTTTATTAGAACGTGCGGCTAAATTGAACGACACTTTAGGAGAAGGTAGTATGACTGCTTTACCGATTATTGAAACACAGGGTGGGGATGTATCCGCTTATATTCCTACTAATGTAATTTCAATTACGGATGGTCAAATCTTCTTATCTGCAGATATCTTTAACGGTGGTATGCGTCCAGCAATTAATGTTGGTATTTCTGTATCACGAGTAGGTTCAGCAGCTCAAGTAAAAGCAATGAAAAAAGTTGCAGGTAAATTGAAATTAGAGTTAGCTCAATTCGATGAATTAGAAGCTTTCTCACAATTTGCCTCTGATTTAGATGCTGCAACGCAAGCTCAATTAGCTCGAGGTACACGCTTACGTGAGTTATTAAAACAACCACAGAGCGCTCCTCGTCAAGTTGAGGACCAAGTTGCTATGATTTATGCAGGAACTAATGGTTACTTAGATACTATTGAGGTAGCTAAAGTTGGATCTTTCATTGAAGGTCTATTAGATTACTTAAATACTAAAGATACTACTTATTGTGACACAATTCGTAAAGACTATGTATTTAGTACCGAAGTAGAGAATTTATTAAAAGATGGTATTGTAAAATATACTGCTATTTTCTCTGAATCGTAGACTTTATATAACTTTTTTTTGAGAGAGTTTATATTCTGTAGACTCTCTCAAAAAAGAACTTGATTTTATTTTCTAAATATTATATATAATATATATACAAGTTTCAGGCCTTTAGCTCAGTTGGTAGAGCGTGTGCCTTACAAGCACAGGGTCGTCGGTTCGAACCCGGCAGGGCCTATTTATTATTCAATCTCAATAAATCTGAATCACGTCTTAAAAAGACTCCACAATATCTTTAAAAACTTTTAGAATACAAAAAGACACAGGTTTTGTACCTATCGTTTATAAATTTATTCAACTTTCTAGGAATTATGATTCGTCCAGTTCTTACTGAAAAATCTCTTCGTTTAATGGAAGAAGGTCAATATACCTTTGATATTAAACGTCAGTGGACAAAACCACAGATTAAATTTTTTATTGAAGATCTTTTTAAAGTTGAAGTTCAAAGTATTCGTACTTATCGTTTACCGAGTCAACTAAAAACACAGAAACGAACTGTGGTAAAACTTAAAGAAAATCAAAGTTTAGATTATACCTTCTCTGAATCAGAGTAAGAATATACAAACTCAACAGATAATTATAACTAATATATTATGGGTAGCCGTTTTATAAATTCAAGTATCGTTTTTGCTTTACTTGCAAAAAATCATTCTGTAACACCAGGCACAAGACATCAAGTCTCAGCAGACTTTTCCGAATTAACCAAATCTAAGCCAGAGAAAAGTTTAACTCATGGTTATACCCGAAAATTCGGCCGAAATCATCGTGGTGTGAAAACAACTCGACATCGAGGTGGTGGACACAAACGCAACTATAGACAAGTAGATTTTCGTCGTGATAAAAAGAATATCCCCGCACGTGTTGTAGGTATTGAATATGATCCTAATCGAAAATCACATCTAGCTCTACTTTTATACGAAGATGGAGAAAAACGTTATATTTTACACCCTCGTGGTTTAGAAATCGGTGATAAAGTTTCAGCCGGTTCTAATGTTCCTCTATCCATTGGTAATACACTTCCATTAAAAAATATTCCTTTAGGTTTAGAAGTTCATAATATTGAAATCTCCCCTGGTAAAGGAGGTCAATTTAGTCGTTCAGCAGGTTCTTCCTGCCGTATCCTAGCAAAAGAAGGAACTCATATTACTTTGAGAATGCCTTCAGGAGAAATTCGAATGGTTTTAGAAAACTGTTCCGCGACAATAGGACAAGTAGGAAATGTATCACATAATAATATTTGTTCTGGTAAGGCAGGCCGATCCCGTTGGCTTGGTCGTAGACCCCATGTACGAGGAAGTGTAATGAACCCAGTAGACCATCCACATGGAGGTGGTGAAGGTCGTGCTCCTATCGGACGAAAAAGTCCGTCTACCCCTTGGGGAAAAGCTACTTTAGGTCGTCGAACTCGCAATTCGAAAAAAGCGAGTAGTCAGTTAATTGTTCGTCGTCGCAAAAAGTAGTAATTAATTTTCTTTAATTAAATATTTTAATAAAGTCTATGGCCCGTTCTAGTCGTAAAGGTCCTTACGTTTCTTCTTCTTTACTTAAAAAGCTAGAAAAATTAATTTTAGCAAAAGAGAAGAAAGTTATTTTAACTTGGTCTCGATCAAGTACTATTTTACCTAATATGATAGGTTTCACTTTAGGTGTTCATAATGGCCGTCAACATGTCCCTGTTTTTATCACAGATCAGATGGTTGGTCATAAATTAGGTGAGTTTGCTCCTACACGTACCTTTCGAGGTCACGTTAGAAAGGACAAAAAAGCACAACGTTAAAAATAAATCAAAAATTTTAAATATATGGGTCAAAAAGTACATCCATTAGGATTTCGATTAGGTTTTACACAACGTCATTCATCTCATTGGTATGCTTCTCCAAAAGAATATAGCGAATACGTAATACAAGATAATGATATTCGTACTCATTTACAATTGGATGGGGTAAATAAGGTTGAAATACGACGTGTTCCTGGTCAAGTAAGAGTTTGGTTATATACCTCTCAACAAAAACAAATTCTTCCTTTAATTGAAGATATTCGTAACAGTTTAGAAAAAAAATATGATGTAAATATTTTCTTCAAAATTATTCAAGTTCCTAAGCGCCATACCGAAGCAATTGTTTTAGCAGAGTGGATTACAGATAAATTAACCCGCCGTGAACCTTTCAGACGTGTTTTACGTCAAAGTTTACAGAAAGCTAAATCAATGGGGGCATTAGGTGTTAAAGTGCAGATATCAGGTCGTTTAAATGGGGCTGAAATAGCACGAACAGAATGGGTCCGTAGTGGACGGATTCCTTTACATACTTTACGAGCCGATATTGATTATTCATATCAAACTGCTAGAACTCTTTATGGAGTTTTAGGGGTTAAAGTTTGGCTTTATAGTGGAATGAGCCTAAATTAATAAACGATTTTGATTTTCTATATATTTAGGAGAAAACGTCTATGTCCCTTGTCACATTCGTCAAGGATACGACAAATTTTGTCCAATTAATAGGCCAAGAACCTTTCCCGTTAGCTTTTAGTCATTTTGTAACTTGGATTGCAGGGAAATTCTTTTCTATTTTTTCTTTTAAGTGGTTAATAGATTTTCCATTATTTCCTATTTTTATTCCAAAACTCTCGACACAAGTAATTCAAGAAGGGTTAAATATAAACAATGCGAATCAACCCTTTGAAAGTTTAGGATTTTTTTCAAGTTCAGAAAAAAGTGGTCTTCTTAAGTTAATTCCGGGTTTTTTTAATAGTATCTTTTTGGTTCTTCCATTTTCACCTGCACGAATATTATGGATTAGACAACTATTAGTGCAAGGTATCCCTGCAGGTATATCATCAGGCGTCGGTTTAATTGTGGGACAATCCTTGTTTTTAGCTATTGTCTTATTTGGTTTTAGACCATTTCTTCATATATGGTCTTCAATCGAGCCATTTTCGTATTTAATTGGTATTGTCTGGTTTTTCATTATCTTTGATCAATTATGTTCCAATAAAACTCCGACAATTAAATGGGAAGACTCCAAATCTTGCATTCAAATTTTTGTGCAAAGTTGTTTTTTAGGTTGTGTTGAACAAACTACTTTAGGACAATATTTATCTGGCTTAACCACAACCGGTGAATCATTTTTTAATGAAGGTTTTTCCTCAAGTAGTAAACTCCAGTTTGTTCTAACCCAAGGGAGTTATTTAATTGGGGTTGTCGTAGGATTATGTGTTTTCGGGAGCCTTTTAACTTTCGTTATCTGGCAAAGTTCACAAGTTTGGTATCAAGCATCAGCTTTACCTTATAATATGTGGCAGTCGCAACGCGTACATCCAATCTTACTTTTACTTTATGGTTCTTGTTTAATTGCATCCATTCCGTATTATAGTTGGGATTATCTATTAAATAAACCTTTGGGTTTTCTTCCAGATGATAAAGGATTGGATAGCTTACTTGAAAAATGGGTGGGTATTCAATCAGACCCCCAACTTCCTCGTTGGCGAGACTATTATATGCGGAATAGTGGTGGTGAAGGTGGGATTCTTGGAGATGGTTGGCTTTGGTCCCGTTATGATCAAGCTGACTTCCCAGCTTCTCAGAAAAAACGTGCTCTTGAAGCAATGCTGATTAGCCATGAATGGTTTCCACATTGGGCTAAAGATCGAGGTCCATTAAATATGGAATATTCACCAGCTAAACCAAGTATTTTGAAACAATTTTCGCGAAAAGTTGCTAGCTTATCAGTTCCCGGAAAAGGGCCAATACGAACTTTAGTTTGGCCCAAGGACCGTCGTGAACGTACAATTCAACGTGATTCTATTCGTGGGGTGAAAAATTGGTCTCCCAATCGTACTAGGAAACTTAATACATTCTGGGGAAAACTAAGAACTGCAAAAGGTTTAGAGAAATCTGATTTACTGCAAGCTTCGCGTTTTGTTGCTTTTGGTCGTTTACGTCATATTTCATCATCTCCAGTTCCTGAAGATAATCCTTTTGTGAATGTAGCTTCAAAAAATGTATTAGGTAATGATCCTCTGGATCATTTAGTTTCTAAGTGGACACATAATTCTCGTTTAGACCAAGGAATCCAAGAATTAGATGCTGAACTTTCAGTATTTTCCTCGGAAAATGATAAAGGTTTCAAAGTTTATAGTAATAAACGTCGAAAATTCCCTATTCATGCTTGGTTAGCGACAAGATCGCAATTAATGCCAGAAATTGAATTACAAAAAGAACAGTTTAATAAGTTTCATAAATATTGGGTTCTTCGGAATTTATTGAGACCCCGATTTATTAAATGGCGTTTGAAACCTTCAGAAGAAAACTTTGTATGGATGGCACGACAACGTTCTTCGAAAAAAGTTAAAGATGATGAATTAGAACTTATTTTCTTAAATGAAGAAAAACAAAAATTAAAGAAAGATGAAGCAAATTTATTACGTCTTCAACATTACCTTAAGGTAGGTAATGAACTTTCTGAAAAAGTTTCTCCGAATAAAAAGCTTTCTTCTAAGAAATCCAAAAAGCAAAAAGTTTTACCTAAAATGGAACCTTCAAGCTTTTATCGCGCATTTCGTCCATTAAAATTGCAAACCCCTGAAGTTAATTCAATTAGTGTTCAACGAAATCAATCAAAATATCGCCGTAATATTATTAAACAAGATCGTCTTGATGCACGTTTTAGAAATCTCCGTCAAGATAGCGAAATTTTCCTAGAACTAGATGGGTCGAAAGAACGAAGTTTCGTATTTGGTTTAAACCGTCCTCGTTTCTCCCAGACTCGTAATAGTCAACGCAAAGGGGATCGACGTTTATGGCGTCGACGCGTTCCTTTACGTCCAACTCCTGTTGGACCATCACGTTGGTCTTCCTTCAATTATTTCCGTCAGCAAGTGTATCAAAAAGCTCTTGCTACTACTGTTGACAATGTAATGAAAGGCCAACCCAAAGACTTTCATTTAACTGCTGGTGAAGAAGAAAAATTACTTAAACATAAACTTCAATTGGCACGTTACTATGATAGTTTACGGAAATATACAAAATCTTCTCAGTTTGATCGATTCGTTCCGGGTGGTTCAAGAACATATACAGACGGGGTTTACAATCATCAATTTAAAGGTACTTTAAGTTATATTCGTCGATTATTTTATGTAACCCCATTACAATCTCAAAATATGGAAGGAGGTCGAGTGTATAAAATGAGTCAATTACTTTATGATCGTGATGTAAAAAATCCAATGGTTCATGAGGAAATCGAAAATAATGTAGAATCAAAAGAGCCATTTTTACAAGCGTTACCAAGTCCCTCGCCGTTTTATACAGGTTGGGATAATACTGATCATAAAATGATTTTGACTGTTCGTACTTTACCTCGAATTACAGCGGGTTATCGAGTCCCAGCTATGGAAGATTCGTTTACAGCTTGGCCTTATACAACTGAGAAAATCCGTAAATTAGCTCGTCCAAGAGTTTTTACGGTTGAAACAATAAACATGAGTGAAAGTACTCGAATGGCTTTTTCATGGAATTGGGAGAATCTTCAACTTGGTTTTAGTTGGAGAACAACACCTCGTGATAGAAACTGGTATTCTGAATCTCTAGAAAATCCGTTCACTGTTAAAGCACCTTTAGGTTATTGGGCCCGAGCACAAGAACGCCAAGTCTTTTTAAAGAAATCTTTAAAAAATCGTCGCTGGAATCGTTGGTATTTCCGTATCCCTGCTTTACCACGTTTAGGTGGTTTTTCTTGGGGCGCCTAAGGAATATATGGTATGCTAAATAATAAGTTAAGCTTCAATTTTTAACTAATATATGTCTCATTCTGTTAAAATATATGATACTTGTATTGGATGTACACAATGTGTTCGTGCATGTCCAACTGATGTACTAGAAATGGTTCCATGGGATGGTTGCAAAGCGAAACAAATCGCTTCTGCCCCCCGTACAGAAGATTGTGTTGGTTGCAAGCGTTGTGAAAGTGCTTGTCCAACTGATTTTTTAAGTGTACGTGTTTATTTAGGAGCTGAAACTACCCGAAGTATGGGACTAGCATACTAACTTAAATTAAATAATTCTATGAAAAATTTTGTTACGTATCTCTCTACTGCACCTGTTTTGGCAATACTAGTAGCAAGTTTTTTGGCTGGATTAATCATTGAAGTCAATAGATTTTATCCAGATCCATTAATTTTCTCTCCTTAAAATTAAAATCTCTTTTTTATGGGGTAGGATTGACATCCTACCCCATAAAAAATAAATCCATGAGAATCTTACAAAATTTTCCTTGGCCTTTTGTTGAGTTATTGGCAGGTTTTGTGTTTGGTAGTTGTTTTATTGTCTTATTAAAACCATCTCAACTTTTTTTAATATTATTCTTTTGTTTTCTTGAAAGTGCTTCATGGAAATGGGTAAAATTTGTTCGTTGGCATCGTTTTCGAGCTGGTTTATTATTAGGTATTTTTGTCGATGCTTTTAAAGTTGGAAGCTAATAAAAATAAAGACCATTTTTTTTAAGAAAGCAACTAAATAGGAGGGATGACCGAGTGGCCGAAGGTAACGCATTGCTAATGCGTCGTATGGCTTTAACCCATACCGAGGGTTCGAATCCCTCTCTCTCCGTATTTGGTTTTTTTTATTTTGTGATATAATAAGATGTATGGAACAATCTAAGCCAAATTGAAATTAAAACTTAACTTGGTGAGATATTCGATAAAGCCTCTGTGGTGGAATTGGTAGACACGCTACGTTTAGGCCGTAGTCTTTTATCGGGTGAGAGTTCGAGTCTCTCCGGAGGCATCAACATGTATGGAATTCACAAAATTTTTAAAGAGATAAATCTCAAATGACTGCGCTTTTTCAACTTACAGTTTTTGCACTGATTTTATTATCCTTCGCGCTTGTAGTAGGTATTCCTTTTACTTTTGCTTTACCTCAGGGTTGGGTTTCAAATCGTAACTTTATTTTCGCAGGTTCTGGAGTTTGGTTGCTTTTAGTTTTTGCTGTAGGCATTCTAAATTCTTTTGTTGTGTAAATAATAAATAAGTTGGAAGGGCTCTATAGAGTCCTCCTTCCAATTTATAAGTATTTTTCTGTTGTAGTATACATAAAAAAAGTATACTATGAGAAGTAGGGTAGAGCAGTCTGGTAGCTCGCAAGGCTCATAATCTTGAGGTCGCTGGTTCAAATCCAGCCCCTGCTA